TATTATTATTATTATTATTCTCTTTTTATTTTATCCTTTTTATTCTCTTATTCTATAATTTTATTTTTTATTTTATTTTATTATTTTTTATTCTTTTTTTACTATTATTTCCTCTTTATTTATTCTTTCTCCCATTATACTTTTAGACTATTATATTATTTTTATATTAGACTATTATACTATTATATTATTATACTAATATATTAATATACTATTAGACTATTATACTATTATACCATTATACTATTATACCATTATACCATTATACCTTAATTTATTTTCTATTATTTTAAATAATATTTAGATATTTTATACGACTTAATTATAATTAATAATTAATAATTAATAATTAATAATTAATAATTAATCATTAATTTTTTATATTTATTTTATCTAATATAATTATTTAATAATAATAATTAATCTTTATATTTATTTTATCAAATATAATTATTTAATAATTAATATAAATCTAATAAAATATTAATAAATATATTATAATAATATATTAAAGGTTAATAATATATTTATTAAAGGTTAATAATATAATATAATATAATATAAGGAATTAAAGGTTAATAATATATTTATTGAAGGTTGATAATATAATATAATATAATATAATATAATATAATTAATTAAAGGTTAATAAAGGAATAATAATTAATATAATTTAAGGTTAATAAAAGGGATAAATTATGTATTATATAATAATATATAAATATAAATATATATAAAATTAAGGATAAAAAAAATAATTATATAAAGCGAATTTAAGTCAAATGGTTAGACAATCTGTCTTCCACACAGAAGGTATGGGTTCAAATCCCATAATTCGTAAAATACTAATATAATTTAAGATATTATAAATAATAATAATAAATTAATTAATTAATTTAATTTAATTTAATTATATTTATTTAACTTTTATTAATATTTAATCCCGTAGGTATTCAGTAGTATACCTACGGTTATTAATTATCCTCTTATTTGTCCTTGTTACTCTTAACCCTATTTTTATTTTCCTCTCTTTATTATTTTTCTTATTCCTTTCCTTATTATCTTTCTTATCCCCTTTCTTATTCTCTCTTTATTCTTACTTTCTTTTTAATTTACTTATATTATATAATAATATAATATTATATATTATTTATTCTATTTTTTCATTATTAGATTATATTTCATTATTATATTTTATTATTATAAGATAATATTTTTATTCTTTAATTATATTAAATATTAAATATTAATATTAATATTTATATTTATATTATAGCACGATGGTGTAATTGGATAACACAGTAGCCTCATGAGCTATTAATTCATGTTCAAATCATGATTGTGCACATATAAATAAATAAATAAAAATAAAATAAGAATGAATTATTGCTTAATGGTTAAAGCATTTCACTCATAATGAAACGATCTAAGTTCAATTCTTAGTAATTCAAAGAAAAAAAGTTAATTTAAAAAGAAAAGGTAAAATAAATAAATAAATAAATAAAAAGATATGTATATATTAAATAATATATTAAATGATGTACCAACACCATGAGGAATATTTTTCCAAGATTCAGCTACACCTAATATGGAAGGTATGATAGAATTACATAATAATGTAATATTTTATTTATGTATAATATTAGGATTTGTATCATATATGTTATATAATATATTAACTACATATAATCATTCAGTATTACCATATAAATATTTATATCATGGACAATTTATTGAAATTGTATGAACTACATTTCCAGCTATAATTTTATTAATTATTGCTTTCCCTAGTTTTATTTTATTATATATTTGTGATGAAGTTATTGCTCCAGCTATGACAATTAAAGCTATAGGTTTACAATGATATTGAAAATATGAATATTCTGATTTTATTGATGATAAAGGTGAAACTATTGAATTTGAATCTTATATGATTCCTGAAGATTTATTAGAAGAAGGACAATTACGTCAATTAGATGTTGATTCTCCTATTGTATGTCCTGTTGATACTCATATAAGATTTATTGTTACAGCTGCTGATGTTATTCATGATTTTGCTATACCTTCATTAGGTATAAAAATTGATGCAGTTCCAGGTCGTTTAAATCAAACTTCTGCTTTAATTCAAAGAGAAGGTGTTTATTATGGACAATGTTCTGAATTATGTGGTGTTATGCATTCATCTATGCCTATTAAAATTGAAGCTGTTTCATTAGGTGAATTCTTAGCTTGAATTGATGAACAATAATTTATTCTCTTTTAATTTAATTCATTATTATTATCTTATTTCCCCTTTTTATATTCTCTTATTCTTAATTTATATTTTATTATCTCTTATCTTTACTATATTCCCTTTTATTCTCTTTATTTTATTCCTTATTCTCTTTATTTTATTCCTTATTCTCTTTATTTTACTCCTTATTCCTTTATTTCTTACTTTTATAATTTAATATAATTTAATATTATTTAATATTATTTAATATAATAAAATATATAATTTAATATAATTTAATTTAATATAATTTAATATTATTTAATTTAATTTAATATTATTTAGATTATTTAGTATATTTAAATATTAGATAATATATTATATAATAATAATCTTAATCTTTTATTATTTTTAATTTTATAAATATATTATAATTATTTATAATTTTTATATACATTGTTTAGGGTTGATGGTCAACAAGTTAATTGCAAATTAATTTTTTATGAGTTCAATTCTCATCTAAACATTATTATTAATTATATTCTATATTTTATATATTATTATAATTTATAATTATGTATAATATATATTATATTATATTATAATAATATATTAATATATATCTAGATATATCAATATAATATCTAAATGTAATAGATATATATAAATATATAAATATATTATTATATGTAATAGATATAAATAAATATATAAATATATAATAATATGTAATAGATATAAATATGAGTCATTGTGGTGGAATTGGTAGTCACAATACACTTAAAATGTATTGCTTTTATAAGCGTATAAGTTCAAGTCTTATCAATGACAATAAATTATAATAATATATATTTCCATTATAATATATAATAATTAATAATTCTATTTTTATGATAATATATAATATTATTATTATATTCAATTATAAAAATATAATAATTAATAATAATATTATTTAATATATATTATTATAATATATCTAAATTAAAAATATATTCTAAAGAATAAAAAATAAGATATATAATAATAATAATAATAATTATAATAATAAATAAATATTATAAATAATATTTATAAATAAAAAGATATTATTATTAGATAAAAAGAATATAAATAATAATAATAATAAAAAGTGAGATATATGTATAAAAAAAAGAGAGAAAAAGAATAAAAATGAATAAGATTTATATAATATATAAAGAGATAAAAGAATAATGAAATCAAATTATATATAATTATATAATAGAATAAGAAATATAAATTAAAGAGATATATGTATATATAATATATATAAAAGGAAGAGATATATAATATATATGTATATAGAAGAGTAATAATGAGTCAAAGTAATACATGATCAGCTTGAATCAATAGATGATTATTTAGTACAAATGCAAAAGATATAGCAATATTATACTTTATCTTTTCACTATTTGGAGGAGTATTAGGATCAGTATTTTCATTAGTAATGAGATTAGAATTAGCTGCACCAGGGGAACAAATATTATTAGGAGACCATCAATTATATAATGTATTAGTTAGTGCACATAGTGTATTAATGGTATTTTTTTTAATAATGCCTTTAACAGCAGGTTTTTTTGGTAATTATTTATTACCTTTAATGTTAGGTGCACCTGATGTATCATTTGCTCGTGTTAATAATATTGCTTTCTGATTATATCCTCCAGCTTTAACTTTATTAATAGCTAGTGCTTTAATTGATGAAGGACCTGGTACAGGATGAACAGTTTATCCTCCATTATCAGGTATACAATCACATGGAGGTGCATCAATTGATTTAGTTATATTTGCTTTACATATAACATCTATATCATCAATATTAAGTTCAATAAACTTTTTAACAACTGTACTAAATATGCGTACATTAGGTATGACAATGACAAAATTACCTCTATTTGTATGAAGTATTATATTTACAGCTTCATTATTACTAATAACATTACCTGTATTAACAGCAGGGATAACATTATTATTATTAGATAGAAACTTTAATACAGCTTTCTATGAACCAGCAGGAGGTGGAGACCCGATTCTTTATCAACATTTATATTTAATTAGTAGTAATATATTAATTTATATATATATATACAATTATTTAAATAAGTTAAAATTATATATATCTAATTTAAAAAATGAGATATTAGAAATATATAAAAAACAAATAAATAAAGAAATAAAAATAAAGGATAAATTTAAATGAAATAATTTTATTAATAAATATAAAGAATATAAACCAGGGAAAAAAGAACCAAATAAAGAATTTTTAAGTTGATTTATAGGTTTTTTTGAAGGTAAAGGATTATTTATAATTAATAAAACTAGAGATAATTTATCTATAGTTATAATTCAAGATAATAATAATTTAAATATATTAAATTATATAAAAAATAATTTAAATATGGGTAATATATTAATTCAATCTAAAAAGGATAATACTTATAGATGAATAGTTAATAAAAAAAGAGATATATATTTATTAATTTTATTATTTAATAATAATTTAGTATTACCAATTAAATATGCTAAATTTTTAGTCTTTATATCTAAATTTAATTTATTATTAATAAAAAATAAAGAACAAATGATTATACCTAGTACTAGTTTAATGTTACCTTCATTACAAGATAATTGAATATCTGGTTTTACTGATGCTAAAGGTTATTTTGATATATATATTAATAAAAAAAATTTAAAAATTAATATTATATATAGTATAACTATAAAATATTATATAAATAAATTTATTTTAGATTTTATTTATCTTTTATTTATTAATAAAAATAAAAATCTAATATATAAAAATATATTTTTTAAAGATATATATAATATACGTATTACTGAAATAAAAGAAAATAAACTTTTATTTAATTATTTTGATAAACATCCATTAAAAACTAATAAATTGGAAAGTTATAATAAATGAAAATATGTAATATTATCTAATATAAATTTATCTAAAATGAAAAATAAAGAAATAGATTCTTTAATTACTTTTTGTAAAACAATAAATAAATAAATAAATAAAATATATAAAATATATAAATATATAATACTATGTAGATATAAAGAAAATGGTTTAATGTAAATTATTAGAAATAATTAAGAAATGTTGAATTAAAAAAGAAAATAAATATTAATTATTGAATATTTATATAATTATATAAATATACCATATTTCTAGTTATTATATTTTCTAAATTAAAAATAATCTAGGTTATATTATTATAACTTAATAAGGTAATAATATTTTAAGATATAATAGCAACATTGATGGAACGGTTAAAGATTCCTTTACAATTAAGACCGTCAATTAATTAAGTAATTGCTACAGACTGCATCATCAATGGGTTTAATAAAAATATAAATTTTTATAATATAAAAATAATAATTAAAATTATATTAAAATAATAATTAAAATAATAATAATAATATTTAAAAAATATATTTATTAAGCTTAATGTACAGTCGAATCCTTATTATTAGTTAACTAATAATAGTCATAATTATGAGATATATATTATATCTAAAGTGAAAAAATAATATATATTATGGATTGGATTTTTTGGACACCCTGAAGTTTATATATTAATACTTCCTGTATTTGGAATAATATCACATGTTATTAGTAATTATGCTAAAAAACCTATATTTGGAAAATTAGGTATGGTTTACGCCATGGGATCTATTGGATTCTTAGGATTATTAGTATGAAGTTAATATTAGTGATGGCTTCATATTTTATAATTTTAATATTTCACTTTATGCTAAAATAATTAAACGTTTTACTTACTTTATATTATTTATATATATATATCTTTTGATTTATATATTTTTTATTTTATATAAATGTAATAATAGTAAAATTATATTTAATTAGCAGGTTCTATTTATATACATAAATTTTACCCTCAGAGACTACATGTGAAAATGCTTATAATTTTATATATAAATACTTTTATATATCTTTATTTTATATTATATTATATTTTATTATTTCTTTTTATTATTATTTTTTTTAATTATATCTAGATTTTATTATATATAATATAATGTAGATCCCCCATAAATTTAATTTATTTAAATATATATTATTTATATATATATATTTAATTATTTTTTATTTATTTATAATTTAAATAATCCTAAGAATTTTATTTGTTTAATTATTACTTATTCATATTTGTAATATTAAACTTATTTTATTTATTATAAGCATAAGACATAGTCCTTAAAATATATATCATATTTTTTATTCTATTTTTCTTATATTATTATTAGAAATAATCTATCTTTTTATTTATAATATTTATAATATTTATAATATTTATAATATTTATAATATTTATAATATTTATAATATTTTAATATTAAAAAATATATATTATTATAAAATATAGATAAATAAGGATAAGAATATAATATATATCTAAATGCATCCAAAATAAAATACTTAATCTAATATAAAGAAAATACTTAATAGTATATTATAAATATATATAATAAAAAAGATTAATGTATTATTAGATTTAAACTTATTCTTCTATATATAAAAAAAATAAAAAACACAAAATGAAAAATATTAAATTTAACACATTTATAAAAAATTATAATAGAATTTATCCAAATAATAAATTATCAGAAAAAGATATTAATTGATTAGATTGATTTATAGGATTTACAGAAGGAGATGGATCATTAATGGGTTATACTAAAAATAATAATACTGTTAGTTATGTATTAACTCAAAAAGAGATAGTTATAATAGAAGAAGTATATAACAAATTAAAATTAGGTCACACTAAACATTTTTATTCCCCATCAGGAGAATATAAATTTAGTAGATTAATTATAGGAGATAAAAATCAAATATTTTTATTATATTTACTATTTAATGGTAATTTACATTTACAACATAGAATAGATCAATTAATAAATTGATATAATATTTTATCAATTATGCCTAAATTTGATATAACTAAATTTAATTTAGATTCAATACCTAAACCTATAACTACCCCTATTAAAGTAACTTTAGATAATGCTTGATTAAGTGGATTTACTGATGCTGAAGGTTGTTTTAATATAACTTGAGTAAAAAAAATGTATCCTAAAAAAAGATTTATCTTAGATCAAAAAGATGCTAAAGAATTATTATTACATGTTAAATATTTATTTTTAAATTGTGGTACTGTTTATTCTAGAAAAACTAAAAATGGTGGTATGTATAGATTAGATATCTTTTATAATAAAAAACAAATTAAATCTTATACTGTATTAACTTCTTATTTTAATTTTTATACTTTAAAAACTAAAAAATTATTAGATTATAAATATTGAATCCATTTCCATAAATCTTAATCCCCTTTATTCTATCCTTGATTTAGTCCCTTTTATATTCCTTATCTTTTTATATTCCTTATCCTTTTTTATTCTTTATTTACTATTCTTTATATTCTCTCTCTCTTATTTACACATTTCCTCTCTTATTCTTTTCTTATCTCTCCTTATTTTCTCTTATCTTTTTCCTTTTTACCCCCTTTTATTCCTCTTTTATTATATAATCTTTAGATTATTTATTTTCTTACCTCTTTTATATATATTATCTATTTATTTATTTATTTATATATTTATTTAATTAATTTTTATATTTTTATTACTTAATTATATAATTATATAATTATATTATTTGATAAATTAGGTATCTAAATAAGGATAAAAATATATTTTATATGCAGATATATATAAAATATAGAATATAATTATAAAATATATATTTTTTTAAATGAATATATATTCAATAAAATCAATACTAAATACAATTAAAGAAAAAATAATAATTTAATTTAATATACATTTTGTAAAAGTATCGAGTGTATATTTAGGAAAGTTTGCCATATATTAGATTAAAGTAAACATATTGGAAATCTGCATCACATGTATATCGTCGGTTTAGACGTAGATACAAGAGCTTACTTTACTTCTGCTACTATGGTTATAGCTATTCCTACTGGTATTAAAATTTTTAGTTGATTAGCTACATTATATGGTGGATCTATAAGATTTACAACACCAATGTTATATGCTATAGCTTTCTTATTTATATTTACAATAGGGGGATGTTCAGGAGTATTATTATCAAATGCTAATTTAGATGTTGCATTCCATGATACATACTTTGTAGTTGGTCATTTCCATTATGTATTATCATTAGGAGTTGTTTATGGTGTATTTGCTGGATATTATTATTGATCACCTATGATGACTGGTTTATATTATAATCCTACTATAGCTAATATTCAATTCTGAATGATGTTTATTGGTACTAATATTACATTCTTACCTATGCATTTCTTAGGTTTAAATGGTATGCCTCGTCGTATTCCTGATTATCCTGATGCTTTCACTGGCTTTAACGCTTTATCTTCTTTAGGTGCAGTTATGTCAGTTGGTGCATTATTATTATTTGCATATGTTATTTATGATCAATTAATGAATGGTTTAACTAATAAAAATTTATCTACTAATGCTTTATGAAAAAATCCTGATTTCTTTGAAAGTAATGATATCTTTAATTCAAATCAAATTAAATCTAGTTCATTAGAATTCTTATTAACTTATCCTCCTATGTATCATACTTTTAATACTTTACCTATACAATCTTAATCCTTTAAATTATTTCTTAATTTATTCTTTTTATCTGTTATATTATTCATTCATTCATTTCTTCCTTTTTTATTTTATTTCTAATTATAATATTTTTATTTATTTTATATATTTTATATATTTTATTTCTAATTATAATATTTTTATATATTTTATATATTTTATATATTTTATTCAAAATTGGATATATTTATATTTAATTAATTAAATAATATATTTATATATACATATATAATTATATAATATAAAATATGTATAAATTAAAATAAAATTAAATAAAATTAACATATAAATTAATAATCTTCCCTATTAACATACCTCTATTAAGTATAAATATTAGGTATTAAAATATCTTTATTTTTATTATTTGTATAATATTATAATATTATATATAGAGGTTAAGTTAATTAGGGAAGATATTCCCTCTCTCTTTTCTTATTATTTACTTTATATTATCCTTTTATATATTAAAAAATATATTCACTATTTTTTATATTTAGATTTTTATATTTAATATTTTATATTTTATGTATTTAATTATTTAATATTTTATATTTTATGTATTTTATTATTTAATATTTATATTAATATTTAAATATATATCTAATTAAAAGATATAATGATATAATTATTAGAGTATATATATGAGAATATCCCCACCCCAAAATAATATATCATAATCTTTTTCATTATTTCCCCTCCCCAAATAATAACATAAGTTAAACATATTATTCTATATTGGGGAGGGGTTCTAATATCTTTAATCCCTTATACCTTTATTCCCCCTTTGACACTCTTTACTCCCTTTCCCTTTTCTTATCCTTTATTCATTCTTTATCTTTTTATATTTTATATTTTTTTATTTTTTAGATATTATAACTAATATTTTAGGATATATATATTAAAAATAATAATATTTAATATATATTTAATTTAATTAGATTAGATTAGATTATTTTTTATTAAATTAAATTAAATTAAATTAAATTATATTTTTATTAGATTAAATTAGATTATTTTTTTATTAGATTAAATTAGATTAAATTAATTAAAATATTATAAAATAAGAGAATATTAGTTAAAATAAGGGATATAAAGGATTAAGGGAAGAAAGGATATTTTTAATTAGAGAAATATTACCCCCCCCTCCCCAAATATATAATTTTTATTTTAAACCATTTCTTTATTCTTTATCTTTTTACTGGGGAGGGGGGGTAGGGGGGGTAGGGTTTTCATACTTCTTTTCTTATTCTTATCCTTTTATTCTTTATTTATTATTTATTTATTTATTTCATTCTTTTTATTATTTATTTTTTTATTCATTATTTTATTATTTATTTTATTTTATTTTATACATTTATATTAGAAATAAATTAAAATTATTTATTTTATTTTATTTTATACATTTATATTAGAAATAAATTAAAATTATTTATAAATAAATAAATTAGTAAATTATAAATATTATATTAGAATATATTAAGGTAATATAGATAATAGCCCTACCCCTAATGACAAATATAAGGATATTTAGATATTTACCCCTCCCCAATTATCCACATATATTACTATTTATATCCCTCTATTGGGTTTATACTTAACTTACCTTATTCTTTCCTTTTATTTTATTATATTCTTTATTCTTATACCTCTATCTCATTATCCCTTATATTATATATTTTATAATATATATCATAATATATATCTTTATTTATATTACTTTTTATTACTATATAATTATTATATTTCTTTTACCCTCTCTTATTATATCATATCATATCATATTATATCATATCATATCATATTTTTTATCCTATCTTATTTTATTCCTTATTTTTATATATTTTATATCTCTTATCATATTTCTTATTTTTATATATTTTATATTAAGATTAAATATATATATATAGCATTAAATTAAATAATATTAAATTAAATTAGATAAAATTATATTATATTATAGAATATATAATTAAATTTAATTAGATTAAAAGATATAATATATGTGATAGAGAGTAAGAAAAAGTAAGATATTTAAGATAAAAAAGTATAATATTGAAATAAGAATAAGAAAAAATAAGAGAAAGAGTATATAAGGAATAAATAAGGGGGGATTATTTTAATTAGTATAATATTTATCCCCCCTCCCCAAATATATAATTATTAATTTAAACAAATCCTTTATCCTTTATCCTTTTTACTGGGGAGGGGGGTAGGGGGGGTAGGGTTCTCTTGTCCTTCTTTACTTATTTAGATTTTTATAAATTATTTTTTTATTTTAGATTAAGAATTAATTTAATTAATTTATTTATTTATTTATTTAAATTATATATTATATTATATTATATTTAGAATTATCTCTATTATAGCCTCACCCCACATTACATATATAACTCTCTTAAGATATTTACCCCTCCCCAATTATATACATATATTATCCTTTATTATATCTAATTTTAATTATATCTAATTTTTATTTGTATAATTATTTATATAATTATAATTAATATTATAAAATATATTTTTAATTTTTATATTCATAATATCTTTAATTATATCTTTAATTCATTAATTATATTTTGAATTTATTTATCTTATTTTGATTTATTATATTGTATTATCTTTAATATTATATTATTATATTTTTAATATATTATATTATATAATATTTTAATTTTAATTTTATTTTATATATATATTTTATATATTGATAAATGAATTTATTATACTTTATATTATAGAATAATATATTGATTATATTATAAAATATAATTATTAAAATAAGAATAATAGAATAAAATCTAAAATAATGAATAATAAAAGTAATATTTAAATATAAAAATACTAAATAAAAAGGTATAAAATGGAATAAAAAAGAATGTAAGAAAATATAGATAAAGAGAATAAAGGGAATAAAGAGAATAAAAAGAATAAAGGGAATAAAGATAATAAGGATAATAAATAATCCCCCCTCCCCTAAGGGGAGGGGGGGGGGGAATATAATGTTCAGTTATATAGTCTTTAATTAAGGGGGGGGTAGGGTTATCTTTATAAAAGGTTAATTAGTTATATATATTATCATATATTGTATTATATTTAGAATATATATTTTAATTAAATTTAAATTAATAATTAAGATTAATAATAATATTAATGATATAAAAAAATAATATAATAAATAAAATATAGTAATATAAGTTTAAATATATAATAATTAATAATAATGAATAATAAAAATAAATAAATAAATAAATAAATAAAAATATATATATTAAATATAAGGATAAAGAATAAAAAAGAAAAGAATAAAAATGAAAAGTATAAAGAATAAAAAGAGAGATAAGTGAAGAGATTAGCCCCACCCCTAAATAATATATGTTAAGATTAACATGAATATCCCCTCCCCAATAATGGATATAGTTGATATTTCCTATATTATATTGGGGAGGGGATTAGATATTAACATCTTATACCTTTTCTTATCCTTAAGTTTTATCCTCTTTTCTATTTATTATTATCTAATTTTTATTATTATTCATTATATCTTTAATTTATTTATTTTACCTTTTATTTATTCTTTTTATTATAATTTTATTTATTTATTATAATTCATTATATTTTTTATAATATATATATCTATTTTATTATATTCTACATATTAAATTATATTATATTATATTATATTATATAGAAATAATATAAATATAAAGGTATATATATATACAAATATTTAAATGTATATTATTAATATTTATATAAGAAAATAAGTATAAGATATAATATATATAACTATATAATAGTATAGTATAAATATATAAAGGTATATAAGATATTTAATATATGAAATATTAAAGAATAAAATATAAAAATAATTATATGATAATATATGATAATAAAAAATATAATATAAGAATAAAAAGAATAATATAGTAAAAATAAGAAGAAGTAATGGATAGTAATGAATAAAAATACTAAATAAAGAAGTTATAATAAGAATAAAATGGGGGATAAAGGGATAGTTAATAACCCCCCTCCCCTAAGGGGAGGGGGGGGAATGTAATGTTCAGTTATATAGTCTTTAATTAAGGGGGGGGTAGGGTTATTTCTCTTATTTCTTACTTATAAATTATTACATATAATATATAATATTTTATTATATTTTATATAGTATAATAATTAATAATATAAATAAATATATAAATATATAAAGATATAATAATAAAAGAGAAGATATAAAATTTAAAGTAGAGAATAAAGGGGATAATAAATAAATTAAATTAAAGATATTAGCCCTACCCCTAAATAGAAGAGGTTAAGATAGACATAAATATCCCCTCCCCAAAAAAAGGTATATTAAATATTCCCTATATTATTTTGGGGAAGGGATTGAATATTTCCCTCCTATACATATTTATATTATTATACCTATATTCTATTATTTTATTCTTTTATTATTTTATTATTCTATTATTCTTTTTTTTATTTAATATATTTTTTTATTCTTATTTACTTTATTTAGAATTTATATTAATTAACCATTATTAGAAATAATATATTTTAATTATTTATTATCCATTATTAAAATATGTTATACTTATCCTCTTATTTAATTCTTTTATTTAATTTTTATATTATAGTATATATCTCTCTTTTAAAATTTAATATTTATCTATAGATATATATATAAATTATATAAATTATATTAATTATAATTAAATATTAAATATTAAATATAATTAAATAAATAAATAAATAAATAAATAAATTAATTAATTAATTAATTAGTAAATAAATAAGAATATAATTATATAATAATAATTAAAGAGATCTTTTGGTCTAACGGTTAATGACATTGATTCTTCATATCAATAATATCGGTTCAACTCCGGTAAAGATTATTCTGATTATTAGTATAATATTATATATTATAATTTAGTATATTTATACTTATATTAATATATATAAAATATATGTTATATTATAAATTAAACATAATAATATATTATATGATTAATAAATATAATAAATATATATACTTATTATTTATATTATATTATATTATTATTATTCTTCTTCTTATTCTTATATATTATATAATATTATATAATATAATATATTATATATTATATAATTAAAGATAATATAAAATTAAATAATAAATAATAAATAATAAATAATAATGTGTAATTTAATATATCTTCCCTATAAACATACCTCTTATATTAATAAATAAATATGTAAATATATATTTAATAATTTAATATATAAGTTTTATATTTAATCTAGAGGTTAAGTTAATTAGGGAAGATAATTTAATAAAAATTAAAATTATTTATTATATTATAATATATATTAAAAAATAGATATAAATTATAAAGAAAATAAAGAGAAAATAAAAGGATAAGAATAAAAATAATATAAATAAAAGAGAAATAAAGAAATAAAGGGGAAATAAGAGGGTAAGTTAGTAACCCCTCCCCTGTAATATGTAGGAATCTTGATACCTATATTACTAGGGGAGGGGTAAGAATTACAATTTACCCTCTCCATTATTTGGGGTGGGGCTATTATTCATTATTCTCTCCCTTTATCTTATTCTATCTCTTTATTCTTTTATTTTTATTATATTATATATTATATATTCATATTTATTATATATTATTAATTATTATATATTATTAATTTATTACTATATTTAAATTTATATTTATATTTATATTATCTTATCTTATAATTATAATATTATTATAAATTATATATAATATAATATATATTAATATCTATATATGTTATATATAAAAAAGAATTAAATAAGAAATAAATAAGGGATAAAGAATATAATATAATATAATATAATATAATAAAATATAAAGAAGTATAAAATAGGGATAAGAGGGATAGTTAGTAACCCCTCCCCAGTAATAAGTATGAATCATGATACATATATTACTAGGGGAGGGGTATAAGTGAATATTATTCCATTCTTCTATTTGGGGTAGGGTTATATTCTTATTTTATATTTTATACTTTTATTCTTTATAAATATAAAAATTAGATTATTAAAATTAATATTTAATATTTAATATTTAATATTTAATATTTAATATTTAATATTTAATATTTAAAGGATAATAATAAATAATAAAAGAGAGTATACTCCCGTGGGAACCCTTAGGGTATCTCCACGGGAAAGAATAAGATATGTTCAGGTTTATAAAATTATTTAATTATTCTTATAATAAAAATAAATATTTATATATTTAAATAAATAAATAAATAAATAAATAAATAAATAATAAGAATTAATTTATTAATAAAATAATTAGATAATATGATAATTAAATAATAAAGAATAAAATTAAAATATAATATATAATAAATAAAGTAAATAAGTATCCCCACCCCAAATAAAGTATGGAAAGATTTACATTTATACCCCTCCCCTAGGGATATTGATATTCTTATCTTTATCTTTTTTATTCTTATATTTTTACAGGGGAGGGGTTATTTCTTTATTTCTTTATTTCTTTATTTCTTTATTTCTTTAATTCTTTATTATTCTCCCTTTATTTAACTATTATTAATTATATTTATCCTTTTTACACTTTTTTCCTTTTAATTATCTTATTCATTATTTCTTTTAATTATAATATATTATATTTAGATATTAATATATATATTTTATTCTATAAATTTAATCTTTTATTTTATTTAAATAAAACTTATATACTAATATTATTAATTATTATTAATTATTATTAGTTATTATTTTAATTTTAATAGTAATATATAATATATATTATTATATATCTAATATATAGATATAATATTAAATATATAATATGTGTAATATATAAATAATTTAAATATATCTGAAAATATATATGAAAAATATAAATAATAAATTATATAAAATAGTATTAAATAATAAATAATATAAAATAGTGTTAAATAATAAAGATAATAATAAAAATAAATAATAAAGATAAATAAGAAAATAAAAGGAATAAAATGGATAAATATAATTATAATAAATAAAAAATATATCTGAAAATATAAAGTATAATAAAATATATAAAAAGAAAGAAAGAAAGAAAGAATAAAAATAAATGTGAATCAAATAATAGAACGAAATAAAGTAAGAAAAGAAGAGATAAGAGGGATAGTTAATAACCCCTCCCCAGTAATAAGTATGAATTACTATATCTATATTACTAGGGGAGGGGTATGTACTTATATTTTCCCCCTCTTCTATTTGGGGAGGGGCCATACTCTTCATTATTCATTATATTTATTTATCACTTTTATTTATATTTAATATATTACTATATTAATATTTAAATAATAAATAATAATATAAATATATATTTAATAATATATATTATATAATATATATTTATAAAATTAAAAAATGAATAGTAGAATAATATAATGAAAAATTAAAAAATATATTAAATTATATTAAATATTTTAATAATTAATATATATATTTATAAAAATAATAATAATAATAATAAAAATAATTATCCCCACCCCAATTAAAGTATGGAAAGATTTACATTTATACCCCTCCCCTAATAATACAGGTATTTTATTCCTTATATTTTTATAGGGGAGGGGTTACTTCTTTATTCCCTTTAATACTTCTTTATTCTCTTTTATACCTCTTTATTTTATTATTCCTTAATCTTAATTAGATATTTTTAATTATCCCTTAATATTCATTATCTTTTAATTATATTCTTAATATTAGTTCTATTTTTATTATTCTTTAATATTAATTCTATTTTCATATATTTCTTAATCTTAATCTTAATCTTAATCTTAATCTTAATCTTAATCTTAATCTTAATAAATTATTATTATTCCTTAAATTATTATTTTAAATTCTATATTATATATAATTTAAATTATACTTATATATTAATATTATTAATTATTTTAAGTTATTATTAGTTATTATTATAAAAGTAATATATTTAATTATTATAATATATATTATTGTAATATAAGAATATATAATAGTAATATATAATATAAAAAATATATATATAAATTATAATTAATATAATACATATTAAATTATAAAATCAATATAAAAATAATGTAAGGAATATAATAAATAAAATAAAATAAGTAAAATAATAAATAAGATATTAATATATAAAATATAAGAAATAGAAAGTAATAAGAGATAAAAGAGAAAGAATAAGAGGGTAAGTTAATAACCCCTCCCCAGTAATAAGTAGCTATAAAATACCAATATTACTAGGGGAGGGGTATAAATATACATCTTTCCATACTTTAATTGGGGTGGGGTTATCTATATATACTCTTTATATTCTACATTTTATTCTCTTTATTAGTATATTATTATAATATAATATAATTTATTTTTATTAATTACATATTTATATATGTATTAATATATTATAATTCAATGTATATTTATATTAATATTTATATTTATATTAATATTTATATTTATATTTATATTTATATTTATATTTATATTTAATTCAATTAATAAAAAGGATATTATATATAATAATAATAATAAATATATATAGATATATAAAAAAGATATATAAGATAATAAGAAAGAATAAAAAATATAAGGATATATTATAAAAGAATAAAAGAATAAAAGAATAAAAGAATAAAATAATAAAAGGATATAATATATAAAGGAAGAAAGAAAGAGATGTTAACATATATAAGATCACCATTAGATCAATTTGATATAAGTATATTTATAGGATTAAATTCACCAATATGTGATTTAAGTGCATTAGATTTTACAACATTTAGTTTATATACATTAATAGTATTAATAACAATAATATTAATATATAATATAAGTTTAGATAGAAAATTAATAATAGGATCAAATTTATTATTAACAATAGAATCAACAATGGATACAATAATAAATATGGTTAAAGGACAAATAGGAGGTAAAGCTTATGGATATTATGTACCATTAATATATACATTATTTATATTTATATTAATAGCTAATTTAATAGGTATGATACCATATAATTTTGCAATAGCTGCTAGTTTAATATTTATAATATCATTATCATTTAGTTTATGATTAGGATTTACTATATTAGGTTTTTATATTCATAAATTTGAATATTTCAGTTTATTAGTTCCTGTTGGTACTCCTATTGCTTTATTACCTTTATTAGTTTTAATTGAATTATTATCTTATTCAGCTAGAGCTATATCTTTAGGTTTAAGATTAGCTGCTAATACTTTATCCGGTCATTTATTAATGGGTATTTTAGGTGGTCTTGTTAAAACTTTAATGAGTCTTAACATTTTCTCATTTATATTAGGTTTTATCCCTTTAGCTGGTATTTTCTGTATCGTTATCCTTGAATTCGCTATCGCTTGTATTCAAGCTTATGTTTTCACTATCTTAACTTCTTCTTATATTAAAGATAGTGTTTACTTACATTAATCTCTCTTTTATATTTTTTCTTATCTCTTTTTATTTATTTTTACTCCCTCTTTTTTATTCTTTTATTTCCTTATTTCTTTCCCCTTTTATTCTCTTATTTATACCTCTTATTTTTATTTTTATTTTTATTATATTTATATATATACATTTATATAGTAATATATAATAATTAATATATATATTTAAAATATAGTAATATTTTAAATAAAGTAATATATAATAAGAAAAAAGGGATCATAAAGTTAATATATCTTCCCTATTAACCAACCTATAAGGTTTAGTTAATTAGGGAAGATTATTTAGTTATGTTATGTTATATTATATTATGTTATTCTCCTTTTATCTTTATTATTATTTTATACTTTTATCTCTTTATTAATTTTAATTATCTCTATTATAATAGATAATTATTATTTATATAAATATAATATTATATATTATAAAATATAATATAATTAATTTAAAATAATATATTATTTAATAGAATAGAATAGAATATAATATAATATAATATAATATAATAGAAAATATATTAACCCCACCCCAATTTAAATAAGGAATAATATAAGCTCATACCCCTCCCCTAGTAATATAGGTATCATGATTCCTACTTATTACTGGGGAGGGGTTATTAATTATCCCTCTTATTCCCTTTTTATTTATATTTTAATTTAAATTTAAATTCATATTTTTATTTATATTTTAATTTTATTTTTATTTTATAATATATTATATTTTTTATAATTATTTATTTTATTATTTAATACTATATTTTATAAATTAATATAATTATATTTTTTATAATAATTTAATATAATTAAATATATATATAAGTATTAGAATAAAGAGATATATTAACTACCCCCCCTAAATCTAAGATAAATAGAAAAGATATATTTATTTCCCCCCCCCTCCATAATGACATATATAACATATGTGTATTTATTTTATATTCACATTCTCTCTTTTGGAGGGGGGAGTGTTATTAGTTATATTATGTACTACTTTTTTATAATATAATACTATATACATATATAGTATTCCTTTTATTATTATTATTTATTTTTTTTATTCTTTATTGTATTATATATTCTTTATATAACCTTTATTTAATCTTTAATCTTTTATTAATCTTTATTATATTTTTATTATTTATTATAATATATATTATAGAATATATATTTATTATATAATACATATAATAAAATATATCTAATTTATAAAATTAATAATATAATATTTATATACAAATATATAAAATATAATATTTATATACAAATATATAAAATATAATATTTATATACAAATATATAAAATATAATATTTATATACAAATATATAAAATAAATTAAAATAAAATATATTAAGAGAATTAAAATATATGAAAGATAATAGAGAAATAAAGGGAATAAATAAAGGATATAAAGGGAATAAATAAAGGATATAAAGAGGATATAAAAGGATAGTTTAGCCCCACCCCTAATAAGAGGATAGTAAATATTTAATAATAATATCCCCTCCCCAATAAGTAGATAAAGAGTGTAACCTATATAATTTATTGGGGAGGGGATTAAATGTTATTCCTTAGTTTCTTTATTTTGGGGTAGGGTTATCTCTTATTATTCTCTTTTATCTTTATATTTCATATATATATATTTAATATTTAAATATTTAATATTCTTATATTTCATATCTTTTTATTCATATTCATATTTATATTAATATTTAGATTAATATTTAGATTAAATATAGATTATATTACATTATATTAGATTAAATTATATCATTTATATTTTTATACTTATATTAATAATTAATTTATATATTCATAAATATATTTAAATTAAAGAAATAGGTAATTAATAATAAAATATAGAAATATTATATTACGTGTATTAATAAAATATCTATAATAATATATTATATTATATTATATTATATTATAATATAAGTTATATAAATAATAAATAAATATGTATATTAAATTAAATTAATTTACTTCTTTATTTATTCTTATACTATATAATAATATTATAATTAGAATTTATATATTAAATTAAATTAAATTAAATTAAATTAAATAAAATTAATATAAGAGATATATTTTATGTATATAAAGGATATAAGTATAAAAGTGGTTATAAGGATACAGAAATATATCCCCTTCCCATATAATAGGAATATATACATATACATATAATTTATTGGGGAGGGGATAATTACCTTTATTATTAAATTATGTTCTTTAGGGGTGAGGTTACTTATTTTATTATTCCTTTATATTTATTATTTATTATTTATTATTTATTATTTATTATTATTTATTCTTTAATATTTATTATCCCATATTTAATTATTTTCTATTTAATTATTAATAATATTATTTATAATTCATTTTTATTTTTAATTATAAAAGTATATATTTAAATATATATATTTTTAATATTTAGATTATAATTTAAATAGAATATAAAATTAATTATTATAATAATTAAAAATATATAGAAAAATCTATATATCCCCACCCCAAATAGAATATGGAGAGATGTACATTTATACCCCTCCCCTAGTAATACAGGTATATAAATTCATACTTATTACTGGGGAGGGGTTACTAACTATTATTATTTACCCCCCTTTCCTCTATTTAACTTCTTATTTATCTCTTTATCCTTTTTAGATTTAATTACTTTCCTTTATTTTATATTTTATTATTCTCTTTTATTTCTTATTCCCTTTCTCTCTTATTTATTATTTATTATTTATTATTTATTATTTATTATTTATTATTTATTATTTATTATTTATTATTTATTATTTATTTAAAATAAAAATTAAATTAAATTAAATTAAATAAAATTAATAATCCTATATAATAATAGATAAAAAAAATATATATAAATATATAAGATTAAATATATAAAATAAAAAAGTATAAGATAAAGAATAAGATAAATCTAAGATAAATATAAAAGGATAAGATAAAGGGGATAAGAGGGTAAGTTATTAACCCCTCCCCAGTAATAAGTATGAATTTATATACTTGTATTACTAGGGGAGGGGTATGTGCTAATATTTCTCCCTATCATTTATTTGGGGTGGGGTTATATTATATTATATTATATTTTACTTTACTTTATACTTTTATTTCAGATATATTATTATATATCATTTTATTCATTATTTATATTATATTTAGATTATATATACTATTAATTAAATATTAATATATATAATAATAAATTTATAATTATATATTCTAAATATGAAATAATAATATATATATTAAATATATAAGAAATAATATAATATTATATTATATATAATATATATAGATATGAATATAATAGGATAAAATAGAATAAGATAAAGAATAATAGAATAATAGAATAAACCCGTGGGAACCCAAAGGGTATCTCCACGGGGGAGTATAAAATATGTAAAGTTTAATAAAATAAAATAAAATTGAATTAAATAAATAAATCTAAAGAATAAATAAAGAAATAAATAAATAAATTAATTAATTAATAAATAAATAAATAAATAAATAAATAAATGAATTTAAAGAGTAGCCCTACCCCAAATAATATAAGGAAGAATTCTCATTAATACCCCTCCCCTAATAATATAGATATGTTAATCCTTTTATTCTTTACAGGGGAGGGGTTACTTATTATTTAATATTATTTTTATCCCTTTATTAGCTTATTATTTTATCCCTTATCCTTTTTAATTATTTTTTCCTTATTTAAAATTATATTCTTTAATTTATTATAATAATTATAATAATAATATTTAATATTTAATATTTAATATTTAATATTTAATATTTAATATTTAATTATAAATTCTTTATGTATTTATATAATTATGCTTATTTATATTTAAATAATATATCATACCTATATATAAATTATATATATATCTATATATAAAAAATATATTTATATATTATTTAATATATTTATATTAATTATAAAAGAAGTATATTAAATTATTATAATAATAATATTTAATTATTATATAATATTTAATAGATATATAATATATAATATGTGATATATAAAAATAGTAAAGAATAATAAATTAAAATAATGAATAAGGGATAATAAAATAATAATATATAAAAATAAAGTATAAAGTATAATAAAAGGAGTAAAAGATAGGGAAGAAGAGGGTAAATTAATAACCCCTCCCCAGTAATAAGTAGCTATAAAATACCAATATTACTAGGGGAGGGGTATAAGTTAACAGTATTCCATTCTTCTATTCGGGGAGGGGATATACTATACTCCTTTATCCATTTTTATTTTATTTATTCATTTTATTTATCTCTTTTATTTATCTCTATTATTTATAATAATAATATATATAATTATTTATATTATTAAATATTATTATATATTATATAATTATATTTTATTATTAAAAATATATAATATTTCTACTATTGATAATTTATTATAAATAAATAAATAAATTATATATATATAGATAAATATATAAATATATATGTAAATAATATATTATATTAATATATATTTAATATATAGGAATATTATAATAAATAATAAAAAATCTATATATATTTATTTTAAATAATAAATATGTATATTAAGTTATAAAATATATAAATAATGAATAAAAATATATATTAAACAATAAGAATCCCCACCCCAAAGAGAGTATGGGGGGATCTACATTAATACCCCTCCCCTAGTAATATTGGTATTTTATAGCTACTTATTACTGGGGAGGGGTTACTAACTTACCCTCTTATCCCTCTCTTATTCTTCTTTAATTTCTTATATCCCTTAGTCCCTCTCATTCTTATTCCTTTTTATTATCTTAATATATATATATCTCTCTTTTATTATCTTATTTTATCTTATATTATAATTATATAATATTATATTATCTAATATTATAAATATTATATATTATTTATATTTTCTTATATTTATTAAGATAATTTTATTAATTTATATTAATTAAATATATTCTTTATAAATTAAATATGTAATATAATATATTAAATTAAATAAAGAATAATAATAATAATTAATATATTATATAGTATTAAATATAAAAAAGAATAATATATAATATGTATAATAAGAATAATAAATAAGATCTATATATAGAGTAAGAATAATGAAGAGTATAACCCCACCCCAAATAAAGTATGTGAATATATACATAAATACCCCTCCCCTAGTAATATAGGTATCGTGATTCCTACTTATTACTGGGGAGGGGTTACTAATTATTATCATTTACCCCTCTTTCTCTATTTAACTATAATATATATTATATTATATTATATATTATATTATATTATATATTATTATATTTTATTTTATATTTATCTTATTTTAATTATATTCTTTTTATATTTTATATTTTATATTTTATATATTTATTTATTTCTATATATAAATATATATTCTTAATATAATATAATATTAAGATTATATTCAAAATATATTAGATTATATTAGGTATATATTAAATATATATATATATGTATTATATACAATAATATAAAGAATAAATTAAAGGATCTAAATAAATAAAAGGATAAGGAGAGTAATAAGGAAAAATAAGAGAGGAAGATTAATTAAATAAACATAAAAAAGAATAAGTAAAATATATAAGAATTTAAAATAATAGATAAAGGGGAAAATAAAAAAGTATATATATAGAATAAGAATAAATAAGAATAAGGAATAAGAATAGAGGATAATAAAAGAGGATAAAAAAGAATAATAAAAATATTAAATAATATTAATAGTCATATTAATACCTAATTTACCATTATTAGTATTTTTAGAGATAATAGAATTTAATTTAGAATTAGGTAAATAATTAAGATGGAATCTTTGATGACTTAAATCATTACTTAAAAGATTAATATTTTTAAATGAACCTTTATATATAAATGATTTATTAGATCTATTTTTACCTTTTCTTCATCCTGTTTTACCTTTAATTAATAATGATCAACCAATAATATTTTTATATCTTAATTCATCATATAAAATATTATTATCTTTAAAATTATAATAATCTTTTATATCATTTAATAATAAATTTGATGATTTATTTAATTTATTATTATTATTTAAATTTAAACTAATTGAATTAATATAATTATTTTTAATTAATTTAAATGTTTTTAAATTATTATAATTATTTATATTATTATAATTATTATATTTATTTATTATTATTTTAGGATTAATTAAATTAATTCTTTTATTTAATCTAAATTTATATTTTCTTGATAATGATCTCATTTTTTTAGATATACCTCTTTTATTTATATTATTTAATATATCTATATTATTATATTCATATTTTAATTGTATTGGTTTAAATTCTATCTCTTTTTCTCCTATTAATAATCTTAATTTATTATCTAATTTATTTTCTCTATTTAATCCTTTTGTATTTAATTTACCTAATATTTTATTTATTGATCAATTTATATAATTTAATATATTTATTGATCTTTTATCTAATTTTTCTACTTTATTTAATATTATTTCTTTATTCACTTTATTATTTTCCCCTCTTATCCCTATTTTATCTATTATTAAATCGGTTAATTTCGTTATTTCTTTATTTGATCTTTTATTCATTATTTCTTTTTCATTATATTTTTTATATAATTCTTTCATATTATTATTATTTATTCCTTTTATTTTTATTGAATAATTTCTTATTTGATTCATAGATTTTATATTTTTATTATTTATTATCTCTTTTAGATTAATATTATTATTATTATTATTATTATTATTATTATTTTTATTAATATTATAATTATTATTATTATTATTATTATTATTATTATTTATATTAATATTATTATTATTATTATTATTAGAATTATAATTATTAAAATGATTAAAATTATTAATATTATTTAAAGAATAAGGGGATATTAAATTTAAATTAGAATTAAATATAAAGGAGATCATAAATATTAAATAATAAAGAAAATTTAGATAAGATAAATTATATTGTGATAAATTAGAATAATTAAAAGATAAAGAATTAAATGGATAAAGACTAGAATTATATTTAATAGGTAAATTAGAATGTAAAATATAATTATTAATAAATATATTATTTAATATTATATGATATATATGATTAGTTATAGAAAATTTAATAGTATTATTATTTATATATTTAAATTGATGATATATTAAATGATTAGTAAATGATTTTAATAATTTATTATTAATTGTAGAATAAGGGTTATAATAATTAAAATTATGATAATAATTATTATTATTATTATTATTATTAAAATAATGATTAATAGAATTAATAATACTATAATTATTTCTAAAAGAATAAATAGAATTTAATAATTTTAAATTAAATAAAGGGATAAAATTATTATTAATTAAAGTTAAATTATTATGATTATTATTACTATTAGAATGATATTTATTATAAAATATGTATTTATTATAATTATTAATATAATTATTAATATATTTAGATATTCTATTAAAGATTAAATAAGTTTTATAAAAAGGGATATTATAATAAAATAGAATATTAATTTTATTTAAATTTTCTTTAAATACTGGTTTACTTATAAATATTAAATTATTATTATCTTTTAATTTATAACTATTAGTTTTATTATATCTTATTTCATTAAATATTTTAATTAATAAATTAGATATTAATTTATTTAATATAATTCTATTAATTAATAAATTTTTATTAAATTTATATGTTATTAATTTAAAATCATTTAAATTATTAATACGTTTTAAATTATTTTTTTCTTTTGATAATTTTAATCCTTTATTTATTTCTTTCTCTATTTTTATTCTCATTTTATTTTCTATTAATCCTAATATTAATATTATTTGATCTTTTATTCAATATGACATTTCTTTATTATTATATCATATTTTTCTTACATTATTATTCTCTAATAATTTATATTCTGATATCCTTTTTATATTTATTATTAAATAATTTATTATTTCATTTAGTTTATTTTTTTCTTTCATTTCTTTCTTTTTAATTCTTTTTATTTTCATTATATTAATTTTTTATTTCTCTTTTATTAATATTTATATCATTATACAAAGGGTTAAATATTTTTTTGATTCTTATTATTATTATATATTCTATTCTCTTTATTTATTCTTTTATCTTATTTATTATTTTCCACTTTAATTTCTTATTTTATCCTTTAATTTACATTTTTAGTTCTCTTATTTTATTTCCCTTTAAATTCTTTATTTATTCTTTTAATACTTTATTTACCTTTTAATACTCTATTTATTCTTTTTATTCTTTATTTACCTTTTAAATACTTTATTTTAAGTATATATATTCTATATTAATTAGATTAATTCACTATTATATACTTATATTCATTTGATATATTTATTCTTTTATTTGATATATTATTTATTATTATTTATTTATGTTATATCTAATATATGTTATAGTATATTATAATATATTATATATTTAAATAGATTATATTATAAGATAATTATTATATTATATTATATTATTATGAAAGTATAATTAAAGGATAATAAATATAAGAATAAGAATAAAAATAAGAATTATAATTATTATTTAAATAAGAATAATTATTATTATAATTAAGCATATAATTATAGAGTATTAATTATAATTATTATAATTAAGCATATCATTATAGAGTATTAATTATAATAATAATAATTATAATAGAGTATTTAATAGAGTATTTAATAATAATAATTATAGAGTATTAATAATAAATAATGGATTAATTATAATATTATTATAGATAATAAATAATGTATAATACATTAAAGTAATAGAGATTAAATAAAGTATAATATATTAAAATAATAGAAATTAAATATATTTTATATTTTATATTTTATATTTTATATTTTATATTTTATATTTTATATTTTATATTTTATATAATGAGAAAATAAAATAAAATTAAATAAAATAAAATTAAATTAAATTAAATTAAATAAAATAAAATTAAATTAAATAAAATAAAGAATAAAAGAGAATAGTAAAAGAATAAGAATAAAGAATGGAATAATAAATAAAAGATATAAATAATAATATAATAATATATAATATATGAATAAAATAGATAATATCTAATTAATGAAAATGATATAAATATATAAAGTATAATAAGAGATAAAAAGGGATATATAAAGTATAAAAAATATAATAATCAAATAAATAAAGAAGGAAAGGATAATTATATATTAATTTTATTAAAGGAAAATCATATAATAGGAATTAATTAATTTTAAGGTAGTAATTTAAATTAATTCAAGTATAAATATACATAATATTATTCTAAATAATATATAACTTAATGGATAGTTAATATAAAAATTAATAATTATACTAATATATCTAAATTTAAATCTTTTATTATATAACAGATAGAAACCAAATGGTTAGGTGCTTCTTTTGGGTAGAAGATTTAGTTAGTTCAATTCTAGCCTATCTGATTAAATTTATTATTTATCTATTTATTATTTATCTATTTATTTATTTATCTATTTATTTATTTATTTATTTATCTATTTATTTATCTATTAATTATATATATAGCTCCTTTAGTTTAATAGGTTAAAACATATTACTTCTAATAATATAATTAACGTTCAATTCGTTACAGGAGTGAATTATATTATATAATAATATTATAATATATTATATTTATCCTAAAATAAAATAAAATTAAATTAAATTATTTATATAACCTTTATTAATATAAATATTATAATAATATATAATAATTAATATTATAATATAAATAATATAAATATAGGAATTTAGTTAAATGGTATAACATCAGATTTACACTCTTAAATTAATGGTTCAATCCCATTAGTTCCTATCTTTAATTATATTTAGAAATACACATATTTTATTTATTTTATGTTATCTCTTATATTAATATAATTAAATTAAAATTTAATTATTTCTAGATTATATGTAATATTTATTGATTATATATTGATTATATATGACTATATATATCTTGATTATATTAAGAATATATTAATATTTATATTGATTATATATAACTATATAAAAATATATTTATATTGATTATATATGACTATATTAAAATATATGATAATATTAATTATATAAGATTATATTAGATAATATAAGATTATATTAAGATTATATTATTATATTAAGATTATATGATAATATTAAGAAAATAAGATAATATATAATAATAAATAAATATAAATATAAATATAAATATAAATATAAATTATAATAATAATAATAATAATAATAAGTTTATAATTTAAGAGGTTAAAATATTTCCTTGATAAGGAAAATTTAGATGTTCGAATCATCTTAAACTTAAACTTAAACTTAAACTTAAACTTAAACTTAAACTTAATTTAAATTAAAATTAAAACTTAAGTAAAGGGTTCTTATAGCTTAACCTGGTTAGAGCAATAAATTGAAGCTTTATTGGTAAAAGTTCAAATCTTTTTAAGAACAAGAAAATATAAAATAAAATAAAATAAAATAAAATTAAATTAAATTAAATTAAATTAAATTAAATTAATAAAGAGGAAAGAGAGAGATCTAAAGATATGAGATAATGAGAATTAAATGTGAATAAAAGAGTAACAAATAAGAAAGTATAAGAAATACATATAAAGATCAACAGAGAGAAAAGAATAAGAGAAATGCAATTAGTATTAGCAGGTAAATATATAGGAGCAGGAATAGCTACAGTAGGATTATTAGGAGCCGGAATAGGTATAGCTATAGTATTTGCAGCTTTAATTAATGGTACATCAAGAAATCCAGGTATTAAAGATACAATATTCCCATATGCTATTTTAGGTTTTGCTTTATCAGAAGCTACAGGTTTATTCTGTATGATGAATGCCTTCTTATTATTATATGGTGTTTAATCCATTTAATTAAATATATATTATTAAAAATTTATCCCCTTATCACACCTTTTTATATTCTCACTTTTATATCTTTTTATGTTTAAATAGCTTAATTGGTAAAGCGGTATACTGTTAATATATTTGATTTAGGTTCAAGTCCTAATTTAGACTAAATTAAAAATTAATTTTATCTATTTAATTACATTTTATTTTATTTCTTTTAATTTCTACTTATTATTCTTAATCTTATTATTTATTTATATTTAAACTTTATAAAATTCTAAGTATAATAACTATTATTACTATTATAATTATTATAATTATTATAAGTATATAAATATATTTTTTATATAAATATATAAATATATAAATATATAAATATATAAATATATAAATATATAAAATAATATTTAGTTATTTAGAATAAAGAATAAAAAAAAATATAATAATTAAAATAAAGATATAAATTAATAAAAATAAAATTAATAATAGAGTATAATAAAAATATATTAAAATATTAAAATATTAAAATATAAAATTAAAAGGAAATATGAATATATATAAAAATATATAATAATTATTATAAAAATATAAATAAAGGTATAATATTTTATAATAGAGATTATTAATTTATATTAAATTATTTATAAGTTTAATACAAATAATAAATATATAAATTATATTTATAATAACCCTTATATAATTAAAAATATAATACTAATATAAAAAATATAAAATATAAAATATAAAATATGTGAAATATAAATATAAATATAAATATAAATATAAATAAAAGGATATAAAAAATATTAGTATAAAAAGGTTAAATAAGGGTAAAATTAAATTTATAAATAAAAATGAATATAAAGAGATAATAAAAAGGGAAAGAATGGAAATAATATTATTAATATTAGGATCAATTGGATTAAATATAATAGATATATATATTATGTTAGAAATATTAATAATGGGATGTACAATAAATAGTATATGAATAAGTAATATAAATAATGATATGATAGGTTTATTATATAGTTTAATTCAAATAATAATAAGTGGTATAGAATCAGCTATAGGTTTATCTTTATTAGTAAGTTTTAATAAATTAAGAGGGTCAGATGATATATTAAGAAGTTTATAATATGATTAATTTAATTGTTTTTTCAACTTTAATAGGTTCATTAATTAGTGGATTTTTAGGTAGATATATAGGTATTAAATGAAGTCGTAATATAGTATGTTTATCTGTATTTATATCTTTAATAACTACTTATATATTATTTATATCAGTTATGATTAATAATAATGAATATAGAAATATAATTATGAGTTGAATTAATGTTGATTTTTTAAATATAGATTGAGGATTTTTAATAGATAAAATATCTATATCAACATTAATACCTGTTGTAACTATATCATTTTTAGTTCATATATATGCATTAGTATATATGAATCATGATCCACATCAACAAAGATTCTTTAGTTATTTATCATTTTTTACTTTTGGAATGATATTATTAGTTACTGGAGATAATTTTTTAATATTATTTTTAGGTTGAGAATTAATTGGTGTAGCTTCTTATTTATTAATTTCTTTTTGATTTACTCGTATATCTGCAGCTAAATCAGGTCTTAATTCTTTATTAATGAATAGATTTGGTGATACTTTTTTAGTTATTGGTTTAGCTTTAATTATTTATTTAGTTGGTAGTTTAAATTTTGATACTTTATTTAGTTTAAATGCTTATTTATCTACTGATATGTTAACTATTATTTTAATTTGTTTATTATTAGGTTGTGCTTCTAAAAGTGTACAATTTGGTTTACATACTTGATTACTTAATAGTATGGAAGGTTGTTAGGGCTTTCCTTAATTTTCACTATATGCTGAAATATTTTTATTTACAATCAGCAGGTAATTCCTATCTTTATTCTTATTTTTATCTCTCATTATCCCTTTTATTCCTTTTCCTCATTCTTATCTCTTCTTATTATTTAATATTATTTTTTATTATTAATTAGACTTAATATATAAGTATTTTAAATAATTAATTAATTATATTTAATATATAAGTATTATAATTAATTAATTATATTTAATATATAAGTATTATAAATAATTAATTATACTTAATATATAAGTATTATAAATAATTAATTATACTTAATATATAAGTATTATAAATAATTAATTATACTTAATATATAAGTATTTTAAATAATAAAGAAGTATAAGATATGAAAGTCTAGATATTATTATTTAATATAAATCTAGATATTTAAATAAAAGTTAGATATTATATATATCTATAAAATAATGAAGAAAATAAATATTAATATAAAGGGAAAACCTCAGAGACTACAAGTGAAATATATTATAATTATTATTATTATTAGAATTATTTTTATTCTTATTTTTATAAATAGATATTTAATATTATGATAAATGTTTTAACCTTTATTCTTTATTTAATTAATTCTGATTATTATTTTTTTTATTTAATTAAATTTAATTAATTCTTATTATTACTTTATTTAATTAATTTTTATTATTACTTTATATAATTATTTTATATATTAATATATGAAATATATATTTAAATATATCATATAATATATATGATAATATTATAAAATAATAATAATATAATTATAAGATATAAAATTATATATTTATAAAATAAATAAAATATATGTAAATATAAGATATAGGATAAAGGATAAAGGATAAAAGATAGAATTATGGATAATGTTAATAAAGGGAGGAAATAAGTATATGTTATATATAATCTATAACCCCTCCCCTTAAAAGTATATAAAGTATTACTTATATAATTCTCTTAGGGGAGGGGAATTAATATTAATATTATATTTACCTTTATTTAGGGGTAGGGTAGATTATATTAAGCTACTCTTATTTTTATTTTTATTTTTATTAGAATTATTTTTATCTTTATTTCTATTTAGATTAATTATATTTTTATAAAATAACATTAATTATAATTATAATTATAATTATAATATAAAGATATAGTCCAAATATTATTTAATTTTATAAATTATAAATAATTATAAATAATAAAGCCAACACCTGTATCATCATTATTACATGCTGCATGTTTAGTTATAGCAGGAGTATATTTATTAATAAGATGTTCATTTATTATAGAATATAGTCCAATTATATTAATAATTATATTAATATCAGGAGGTATATCTACATTAGTATCTGGTTTAATGGCTATAGCTTCAAATGATATTAAAAGAATAATAGCTTTATCTACAATGAGTCAAGTTGGAATTATGATGTTAGGTATAGGTATATCAGCATATAATTTAGCATTATTTCATTTAATATGTCATAGTTTTTTTAAAGCTTTATTATTTATGTCTGCTGGGGCTATTATACATGCTGTAGGTAATGGATATCAAGATATACGTACTTATGGAAGTTTCTTAAAATTTTTACCTTTAACTTATATATGTATTTTAATTGCATCATTATCTTTAATGGCATTACCTGGTTTAACTGGTTATTATAGTAAAGATATAATTATTGAAACTTTATATGGTTCATATACTTTAACTGGATATATTATTTATTGATTTGCTTTAGGTTCAGCTACTTTAACTTCTATTTATTCTATTAGATTAATTTATTATTTATTCTTTAATAAACCTAATAATCCTAAATATATATATCTTCATTTAAGAGAAAATCCTACATTAATGTATATACCTATGACTATATTAGCATTATTTAGTATTTTTATTGGTTATTTAATTAAAGATTTATATTTAGGTATGGGTACACCATTATATAATAATATGTTTATTCATCCTAATAATTTATATTTTATTGATACTGAATTTAGTTTAAATACTTATATTAAATTATTACCTTTAATTACATCTATTTTATTATGTATTATATTAATTTTATTTTATGAATTATATTATAATAAATTATTTATTTATAATTCTAAATATATTAAATATATTTATAAATTCTTTAATCAAAAATTTTATTATGATCAAATTATTAATAATTATGCTTATAGATCTTCATTATATATTTCTTATTTATTAAATACTTATATTGATAAAGGTATTTTAATTTTCTTAGGCCCTTATGGTTTATCTTCTTTATCTTTACATCTCTCTAATTTAATTAATAAACTTGTCTTCTTTAATTTAGGTCTTATTATTGAATTAATTTTCTTCTCTTTATTCTTAGCCTTATTTATTCATTCTTATTCTTTACTTTACTTCTTTATCGCTCTTATTATCTTTATCTTTATTTAATCCTTCTTATTTTCTCTCTCTCTCTCTCTCTCTTCCTCTCTTATTCTTTCTCTTCCTCTCTTATTTTCTCTTTATATCTTCTTTCCCATTCCTCTTTATTCTTTTATATATATTTAAATATTATTATTTATATTTCATATATTTATATTTAGATTTTATATTTTTTATATTTTTATTTTTATTTTTATTTTTATTTTTATTTTTATTTTTATTTTTATTTTTAAGATGAGATATGATCGTAGATAATTATTTATATTCCCTTTATTATAATATATATTATTATCATATTACATTTTCTATTATATTCATATAATACTATCTTTATTACTCTTTATAAATATTATACATTAGACAATGATACCATTTATATATTTATATACATATATACTATATATACCTATATATAATATAATACTATATTTATATATACATATATACTATATATACCTATATATACCTATATATAATATAATACTATATTTATATATACATATATACTATATATATACCTATATATAATATAATATAATATAATATAATACTATATATTATATCTATATATTATATGTAATAGAATATATACTTATGTAATAGATATATATACTTATGTAATAGAGATATATACTTATATATAATACTATATATATTCATATAGTATAATACTATATAAGTATCAATATACCTTATATATGTAATATATAAAATATATCAATATACTACATATATGCATATATTATAAAATATATCAATATATCCATATATATATAATATATATATATAAATATAATATATATCAATATAAAATACTATATATAATCTATATAATATACCTTTATAAGATATATAATATATATCAATATAAAATACTATATATAATCTATATAATATACCTTTATAAGATATATAATATGTATACATATGTGTAATATTCATATAAGAGATAAGAGATAAGAGATAAGAGATAAGAGATATAATATAATATGATATGATAAGAGATATAATATAATATGATATGATAAGAGAAATAATATGATATGATATGATATAATAAGATATATATATTCATATAAGAGATATAATATGTATATAAATATATACTTATATCTGATATGTAATCAATGTATAGTATAATAGATATACTTATATAAAATATATAATAAGAATGTAAAGAGATACTATAATTAAGTATAGATATATATGTAAAGAGATACAATAATCAAGTATAGATATATATGTAAAGATATAAAATGATATCGTATAGAGATATATGTAAAGATATACAATGATATGATATGATATGATATGTAAAGATATACAATTATATGGGATATAATAAGTATGTAAAGATATACTTATATCAGGTATAGATTAAGTATGTAAAGATATACTAATATATGGTATAGATTATGTATGTAAAGATATACTCTCATATGGTATCAATTAAGTATGTAAAGAGATACTATCAATTAAGTATGTAAAGAGATACTATCAATTAAGTATGTAAAGAGATACTATCATATGGTATATAATAAGTATATAAAAATATATTAATCTAAGGTATAAATTATATATGTAAAGATAATGTATGTAAAGATACAATATTATATAGTATATATTATATATGTATGTATGTATATATATAAAGAGATACATATATATGATAAATAATAGATATGTTAAGATATACTTATATATGGTAAATAATCTATATGTAAAGATATACTTATATCAGGTATATAATAGAGATGTAAAGGTATACTAATATATGGTATATAATAGAGATGTAAAGGTATACTAATCTGAGGTATAGAATATGTATGTAATCTAAATATTAATACGATATAATATGATAATAGATAATAAATATATATTATAATCTAATAATATAATATGATATAAGATATAATATGATAAAGATATGATATAATAATTATATGATAATATAAGATAATATAATAGATATAAAATATATTAAATAATAATTATATGATATGATATAAGATATAATATAATCTAATATAATATAATATATAATATATAATATAATATAATATAATAATTATAATTATAATATAAGATAATATTAGATATATTAAATAATATAAAATATGATAATATGTAAAGTATATATGAATATAATGAATATAATAATACGTAAAGTATATATTTATATACAGTATATATATTAAAATATCTTATAATATGTAAAATAGGATATATGTATAATATGTAGTATATAATCAAATATAATATGTAGTATATAATAAAATATAATATAATCTATAATATAATATAATATAATATGTAGTATATATGTAAATATTTATATACAGTATAACTTATAATATGTAATATAATATATTTATACAGTATAACTAATAATATAATGTAATAATATAGTATAAGTTATAATATATAATGTAATAATACAGTATAATTTATAATATATAGTAATATATAGAATTAGAGTATAAATTATAATAATATAAAGATATATATGTAATATAATATGTAAAGTATAACCCAAATATGTAAAGAATAATAGTATATTATAATATATAGTAATATAAAATATGTAAAGTATAACTTATAATAGATAGTAATATAAAATATGTAAAGTATAACCTATAATATAATATAATATAATATAATCTATAATAATATGTAGTATATAATAATATATTTAACTATATAATATTCAATCTAATATGTATTATTCAATCTAATATGTATTATTATATCTAATATGTATTAAATCTAATATGTATTATTCAATGTTATATGTTATATAGTATTTAATATGTATTATTCAATGTGTATATGTTATATAGTATTTAACATATATAATATTCTATTTAATATGTATATATTCAATATAATATATAATATTCTATTTAATATGTAATATATAATATTAAGTATATTTTATCTAATATATATGTATTATGTTATATGTAATATATTCTATGTAATATCTAATATTCTATTAAATATGTAATATTCTATTTAATATGTAATATATAAGTGTATTATATATAATATGTAATATTATACAAATATATCGTGTATATAAGATATATGTGTATATTTATAGCATATATCTAATTATAGTTTATAATATATAAATATATGTAATATTAGATATATGTAGTATATAAATAATTATATAATATCCAAATAATATATACATATGTAATATATAAATAAGTATATAATATATGTAATATATATGTATATCTAAATAAGTATATAATATAATTACTATAAATATGTAATATTTAATATATATATGTAATATATAAATAAGTATGTAATATAAATAAATAATGAATATATAATATAATATAAGATGTAATTCAATATATGGTATATAATATATAGAGTATTAATATATAAAGTATTGAATATAGGATATAAATATAGAGTATAATTAATATAGAATATGATTAATATAGAATATAAATATAGAGTATAATTAATATAGGATATGATTAATATAGGTATTATTAATATCTACTAATACTTATATATAGTATAGTATAATATAGTATAGTATAATATATGGAATATAATATAATGCTTATAATTCTAATATAATAATAATTAATATACTTATATAAATATATTAATTATAGAAAGATATATAATTATGTCTATATTATGTCTATATAATCTTTATAATAGAGATATATATAAAATATGTATTATATTATAATATAAAAGATAATAAGATATTATAATATAATTATATATTATAAAATATATAAGATATGATAAGATATGATATGATATAATATGATATGATATGATATTAAGAAGATATGATATTAAGAAGATATATATCAATAAGATATATAATATATGTTATTTATAATAATATATTATATAATAAAATATAATAGAATATAATAAATTATATATGTATAAGATAATTATATATGCATATATAATTATATATATTATACTCATATATAGATATATAATATTATGTAATATAATATATTGTAATAATAAGATAAGATAAAATAAGATATAAAATATAGTATTAAATTATAAGATAAGATTAGATAAGATTTAATAATAATAATAATAATAATAATAACAATAATAATAATAATAATAATAATAATAATAATATAATATGATAATAAGATAATATATAATAGAATAGAATAGAATAGAATAGAATATAATATCATATAATATTATATATAATATAATATAATCGATATTAGATATATAATAATTAATATACTTAAGAGATAAATAATAATTAATATACTTAAGAGATAAATGATAATATAATAAATAAATTATATGATATAATATAATATAATATAATAGAATATAATCAAATATAATAATAATTAATACTAAATAATGAATAATAAGTTATAATAAGATATAATAAGTTATAATAAGATATAATAATAAATAATGATAGTATAATATAGTATAGTATAGTATATAATATTATATTATATTATTATAAGATAAGAGAATGATAAATTATAAGATCTAATAGTATATTATGATATAATAAAATAATGATAAGTTATAAGATTTAATAGTATATTATAAGATATATTAGTTATAATAAGATATATATAATATATAAGATATAATATATAAGATATATATAATATATAAGATATATTAAGATATATATAATATATAGATGGTAATGATATGAAAGTAAAAATGATATTTTAATAAAATATAATAAAATATAATAAAATATAAAAATATAGAATTTAAGTATATAATAGAATATAATAAGATATAAAAAATATCAGAATATAAGTATATATAATAAAATAAAATAAGTATATAATAAAATAAAATAAGTATAAATAAATAAGAAAGAGAGAGTATAAATAAGAAATGGGTAATATAAATAAGAAAAAGATAGTGAATAAAAGAATAAAGAGAGGAGTAACCCCTCCCCAGTAATAAGTATGAATAATGATACCAATATTACTAGGGGAGGGGTATAAATGTACATAATCTATTTATTATATTTAGGGGTGGGGCTATATTAATATATCCTTTATAAAATTATTTACCTATTATTTATTCTCTATTTCCCTTATATTAATTTATAATCTAAATATATTATATTTATATTTATATTTATTAAATATATATAAAATAGATAATTAATTTAATAGATATATATAATTTATTATTTAATTCAATATAATTTATTATTTAATTCAATATAATTTATTATTTAATTCAATATAATTTATTATTTAATTCAATAGATTAAATAAAATAAGAATATATTAAATAATATAAGAGATATATAAATATATCTAATATAATATAATATAAATGGATATGAAAATAGATTATAAATAATAGAAAAAGAAGAGGGTATATAAGAGAGAGGGTAAAAAGGATAAGAAATAATGAAATAAGGGATTAAAATTTAACAATTATAGATCTAACAATATTTAATTTTAAGATATAAGGAAGTATAATTTTAGATACTAATATTAATAAAATAAATAAAGTTAAAAATCCGTAAAATAATTGATTTAAAAAGAAAAAAGGTATTAATTGTGGCATTTTTATATTTTTCATTCTTATAATATATTTTTATAAGATATTATTTATAAATTTTATATTTACTATTTTTATTTAATTAAGAGATATTTAATTATTTAATTATTTAATTATTTAATTATTTAATTATTTAATTATTTAATTATTTAATTATTTAATTATTTAATTATTTTATTAATAGCAAGACTCGAACTTAACATTTACTGCATATGAGACAATCGTTTTAACCAATTAAACTATATTAATTTAATATTTAATCTTTTATAATAATTTTCTAATTATTATTATAATATCTTTTATTTAATTTAAATTTAAATTTAAATTAATTTTATTTAATTTTATTAAAATATATAATATAAATAATATTCTTATTTATTATATTTAATATCTAATATATTTAATGTACTATATTTAATATATTAAATCTAAATATCTAATAGATATAATATGTATAAAAATTGTACATATAAAAGATAAGAAATAAATGAATCTAAATAAATAAATAATAAAAGTATAAATAAAGAATAAAGGGGTAAATAAGATAAGAAAAAGAAAAAGATAAGATAATTTATAAATATTAATAGAAAAATAAGATAATAATATAATGGGTAATATAAAAGTGAGTTAATAGAATAATAAAAAAAGAATTAAATAATAAAAAAAATAATATTAATAAATAAAGGGTAAACACTGAGACTTGAACTCAGAAGAAATGCGCCACAAGTATTCATTTTAACCAATTAAATTACATTTACCTTATTAGTATATATATTATATTATATTTCTATATAATATATTATATTTATTATTTATTATTAATTATTAATTATTTATTAGGAAAGATCGGACTTGAACCGAATATAAATTGATTAAAAGTCAAACGTTTTACCAATTAAACTACTCTCCCTTTAATAAATATTTATATTTATATTTATATTTATATTTATTAATATTTATATTTCACATATTTATATTAATATTTATATATCACATATTTATATATTTAAATAATTATATTTTATTAAAAATAAAAATATTTTATTAATAAATAAGAATAAAATAAAATTAGATTGAATTGAATAGATTCGAACTATTATAAACTTGCCCCAAATGCAAGTGACTTACCTATTAGTCTACAATTCATATTATATTATATTATATTATATTTAGAATAATACAATAATATTAATATAAAAATTTATATTAATTATTTATAATTATATATTCTAATCAATATATATCTTATAATAATAATAAAATAAAATAATATAATATAAAATAAGATAATATATAATATAATATAAGATAATAATATATATTATATTATTATATAATATCTAAAAGGATAAGAAGAAGGGATAAGAAAGATAAATAAAAGTAATACCCTACCCCCCCTACCCCCCCTCCCCAATGAGATATATACGTATATTACTTATATACATTTGGGGAGGGGGGATAATAAAGTTTTATTTACTTCTTTTATTCCCTATATTATCTTTTTATTTATTATTATTTATTTTATACTTTATATTATACAATATTTTATATTCTTATATTAATATATTTACATATTTATACATTAATATATTAATATATTTACATATTTATACATTAATATATTAATATATTTACATATTTATACATTAATATATTTATATATTTAAATTTTTATATTTTAGTATATTTATATATTAATATTTATATTAAGATATTAGTATTTATATTTTACATATTTATATTTTATATTTTATTTTTTATATTTTAGATATTTATATTTATATTTTACATATTAAATATCTAATATTAAGATTATAAAAAAATAATAGAATATATATACATATATAAGAAAAAATAAAAGAATGTAATGTAAGATAATATTAAATAGATATAAATATATTAATATATTAGAATATTAAATATTAATATAAATAATGAATAATTATAGTTTATAATAGTTTATAATAATTTATAATAACCTATAATATAAAATACTAATAAGGTATAAATAAATAATATTATATCTTATATTATATTATATTATATTAGATTATAATATATTTATAAAAAGAATATATATTTATAAAAAGAATATATAATTTATATTTAAATAAATAAAAATATATATTTATATATAAAAATCAAGAATAAAGAATTAAATATAAAGAATAAATAGTAAATAATAAAGAATTAAATATAAAGAATAAATAGTAAATAATAAAGATTAAAAATAAAGAGTAAAGAGTAAAAAGTAAAGAAATAATAATAAGAATAAAAATAATTCTAATAGAAATAAAAATAAAAGAATAGAAATAAAAATAAAAGAATAAAATGGAGTGATAAATAAAGAGTAATAAAGGGGATAATGAACCCCCCTCCCCAAAAGATAAGAATAAAGATAGAAGAAAAGGAATAGGATAAAAAATATTTAATGGGGAGGGGGGTATAGGGGGTGGGGTATATTTCTTATACATTACTATTGATAATTATATATTATTTATATCATTAATTATTATTATTTTATTATTTAAATAATTAATATATATATTTATATTATAAATATTTAATTATATTATATTATATTCTTATATTATATTTTATAATTTATAATAAAGATATATTAAAAATATATATAAAGATATATTAAATAATTAATATTAAGTTTAATAAGAATATAAAATATAAGGAATAATTAAAGATAATATCCCCTCCCAAATTATAAAGTAAAGCTTAAAGTATATACCCTCCCCAATTAAATGTATTAATTTATTATATACATATCTTAATTGGGGAGGGTTCTATATCTTCCCTTATATACTATTCTTTAGCTATTATTATTATTACTATTATTTTTATACATTATTCTTTAGTTATTATTACTATTACTATTATTATTATACATTATTATTAATCTTTATTATTCTTAATTTCCTTATTATTCTTATTATATTTATTATCCTCTTATATATATTACTCTTAATATTTATTATTCCCTTATATAGATTACTTTTAATATTCATTATAAATTATATAATTATATATTACTTTTAATATCTTTTATTTATTCCTTATATTCTTTATTTATACATTATTTATATATTTCCTTATTATTTAGATCATATTATTTCCATTATTATTATTATTCATATTATTTTATTTACCTCTATTTTATTTCCTTATAATACCCTTTATTTTTATTATTTAGATCATATTCTTATATATAATTTTTATATACCTACTATTTATATTTTAATTACTATATTATTCTTATAATTTTTATTATTTTATTATTACTCATTATATTCTTCTTATATTTATATTAATACTAATAATTATTATTACTCATTATATTCTCCTTATATTTATATTAATACTAATAATAATTATTATTTTAATATTATTCCTCTTATTATTATTATAATTATAATATAATTTTATTATAGGATCATATCATTATTTTATTATTATTATTATCTAAGTATATAAATCTTATTAAAGTATATCTTTATAATATTATATCTTATATATCTAATATCTATATATATATATTTAATATATCTTATATATCTAATATCTATAATATAGATAATATCTTATATATCTAATATCTAATATATAATATTATAATATATTATATCTAATATATAATATATAATATATCTAATATATACTATATAATATATAATATATAATATATAAATATAAATATAAATATTTATTTATATATAAATATATAGTTAATTATAAGACAATAATAAAATTAAAGAATAAGTATAATAAAGAATAATAATAATAATAATGGAAATATTAATAATAATAATTATTATAATAATAATTATAATAATAATAAAAAGAGAATCTTAAATATAATAATAAGATATTAATATTTAATAATAAGTATAATAATTAATTTTAATATATATCATAATAAGAGGTAAATATTTAATTATTAAGAAGTAATCTATTATACTTATAATAAAAAATAGATATTTAATAATAATACTTAGTTAAATATATAATATTTATAATAAAATATTAATATTTAATAATAATATTTAGTTAAATATATAATACTTAATTATACCATATAATATATATATTATATTATTTATTATTATATGTACTAATTAATTATATATCTATTTATATAATATATATTCTTTCATATTATATAATATTATATTATATTATATTATATTAATATATATTATATTATATTATATTATATTTAATGATATATAATATATATCCATTAATAATTATATTCAATAATATAATCATTATATTCTTTAATATTAATATAATATATTTTATATGTATTATTTATAATAATTAATATAATCTTATATATCTTATCTTATCTAATTTAATTAAATCTAATACATAATATATATGTATTATTATTAATAATAATTAATATATATTTACTCTATATATGATATATATTATAATTTATATATTTATATACTATAATAAGGTATATATATATATCTATATATCTATAAATAGATGATAAGAATGATGAAAAATTTAATAAAGATAAGATAAGATAAAATAAGAATAATAAAGATAAGATAAGATAAGAATAATAAAGATTAAGAATAATGTATAAAAATATATAAAAATAAAGAATGGATAAAGAGTAAGATAAGAATAAGAATAATAATAATAATAATAATAAGAATGTATAAAGAGGATAAAGAGAGAATAATAGGATAATAATATAATAATAATAAAGAATTTAATAAAGATGAGAGTATGATGTCGGCTCAGATTAAACGTTATTTAAGGACTTGATACATGCGAATTGAACGTAAATGCTAAAAATTATAATAAATATAATAAATTTAGGATTTAAGTAGTGTAAAGGTGAGTAAAAGATTGAAATAAGAACTATTAATAAATATAAAAATATATAAAAATAACGATATATTCAATTAAGAATATAAAGGAAAAGGATATAATTAAAAAGATATCTGTTAATAGTCAAGTCAATATTAGAATAGGTAGTAGGTAAGATAAGAGCTAAACCTAGCCAAGGATCTATAATTAATAATGAGAGTTATAATAATCACATTGGTAGTGAAATCTATCAATATAAAAAATGTAATATATATTATTAATTTAATATATATTATATATTATACAGCAGTAGGGAATATTAGACAATGATCGAAAGATTGATCTAGTTACTTAAAATGATGAAAATTATAATAATATAATAAAAAAAATAATAATGAAGAATATAAAATCAATATATATATATAAAATAATGATATAAAAAATATATAGAAGTCTTAACAAAAATTAGTGCCAGCAGTTGCGGCTAAACTGAGGAGGCGAACGTTAATCATTAATGGCTTAAAGGATCCGTAGAACGAAAAAAAAGAATATAGAGTTAAAAGAAATAAATAATGTATAATTATAATGAGAGATGAAATGCAATGAAAATAATTAGACAGCTAAAACTGAAGAGAATATTTATAATTTAACTGACGTTGAGGGATGAAAGCATAAGTAATAAACCGGATTAGATACCCGAGTAATTTATGCTGTAAACGATGAATACTAATATAAAAAAAATATAAAAAAAGCGAAAGTAAAGTATTCCGCCAGGTGAGTATATTCGCAAGAATGAAATCCAAGACAATAGACGGTTACAGGTGTAGGCAGTGGATTGTGTTTTTTAATTCGATAATCCCCGATAAATCTTACCATTATTTGAATATAATTTAATTAATAAAAATTTTTTAATTATTTAATACAAATGTTACATCGTTGTTTTAAGTTTGTGCTTTAAGGTTATGATTAACTTCATAAACAGACAAAATTCCATATATTAAAAATAAAATCTAATTAATATATTAATTCTTTGATTTAAGATAAAGAATTATATAATGGAACTACAACAAATCATGATGACTTTAATATAATGGGCTAAAGACGCAATACAAAATATTATTAATAAAATTAAATTAAATACAAATATTTAAATAATTAATTTAAATTAATATATTAAATATATTTTAATAAATATATTTTATGTGAATTAATTTCTGAAATTCGTTATTATGAAAAAGGAATTGCTAGTAATCATAATTCATTAAATTATGGTGAAATTTATCCCTGTTTCGTACTAATTACTCATCATTCGCCAGAAAGTGTTATAATTTTAAATGTATTATTTTTATCTATTATTTACCTTTATAATAATTTATATTTATATACTCTTTAATTATTCGCTGACTGGTGAGAAGTTGAAATACAGTTATCGTTGAGGAATCAGCGGTGGGTTGTCAAATTTTCTTTGTTTGTCATTTTATTCTTATTCCTTTTTATATCCCTTTATTTAAATTAAAAATTATATTTAAATCTAAATTATATTTTAATCTTAATTATATTTAAATCTAAATTATATTTTAATCTTAATTATATTTTTATCTAAATTATATTTTAATCTAAATTATATTTTAATCTTAATTATATTAAGGTTTATTTAAGTCTTATTTTATCCTTTTATTTAATATTTATATATTTAATATTTAATATTTTATATTTTTTTATATACTAATATTTATATATTAGATTTAATATGTTAGATTTATATATTAGATTTAATATGTTAAATTTTCTATACAAGATTTAGATATTTAATTAAATATTTTTAATTAGGATTATAATTTTATAATTTATATTTTATTATAATTTATATTTAGGTCTATAGTTTAATGGTAAAACAATAGCCTTCAAAGCTATTTTTAAGAGTTCAAGTCTTTTTAGACCTGTATTTATTTAATTTAATTAAATTTAATTTAATTTAATTTAATTTTATTTTATTACCATTATTTACACATATATATAACAAATATTATATATTATAAATTTATTTAATATTATTTATTATATATTATATAATACATACATAATTTATATTTTTATAATACATAATAATATATATTGTAATTAATATTTACATATATTATCTTAAATAAATTTTAAGATTCATATCTTATTTATTTCATTTTTATATAATTATTTTATACTCTTTAATAGTTTAAAATAATATTATTATATATTATATATCTCTTTTTTTAGATAAAAATAATATTTTACATTTATTTTCTTTTATTATCTTATTTTATAATTAAATTATATTATATTATATTATATTATATTATATTATATTATATTAAATTATATTTAATTAAATATAAATTATATTATATTATAATTAAATTAAATAATATTATATTATATTATAATATATATATTTAATAATATGTAATAATTAATATATTAAATTATAGATAGAAATATTTAATAATTATATTATAATATATACTAAAATAATTATGGAATAATAAGAATAAAAAAGAATAAATAAATAAATAAATAAATAAATAAATAAATAATAATAAGTATTATATAAATAATATATAATATATTATAATAATAATAATATATTATATTATATAATATAAATAAAATATTATGATAATATATATAATAATTAAGATTAATAAACGATGAACGAATAAAGTAGTAAATTGTAATAAAAGAAAATAAGAAAAAAAATATTTATACAGAGTATAAAAAGAAAAATAAAAAAAAGAAAAATGTTAGTAGAAAGAAAAACACATCCATATATAAGTTTAGCGAATAGTTATTTAATAGATTCACCTCAACCAACATCAATAAGTTATTGATATAATGTGGGTAGTTTATTAGGATTATGTTTAATAATTCAAATATGTTCAGGATTATTTTTAGCAATGCATTATTGTTCAGATATATCCTTAGCATTTGATTCAGTTGAACATATAATGAGAGATGTAAATTATGGTTGATTAATTAGATATTTACATGCTAATGGAGCTTCATTCTTCTTTACATGTTTATATTTACATATTGGTAAAGCTATTTATTATGGATCTTATAGAAAACCTAGAACTCTTGTTTGAGTTATCGGTGTTATAATTTTCATAGCTACTATGGCTACTGGTTTCTTAGGTTATCTCATTTTACTTAACAATTTCAATAGCCTAATATTTAATTATTATTATTATTTTAATTCTTATATTCTTTATTTATCTTTCCTTTATTATCCTTATTTCCTTCTTTATTATTTTAATCATTATTCTTATTCTCCTATTTTTAATTATATGATAAATTATATTCATTATAATATTAATATTAATATAAATGATAATAATAATAATAAAAATATTAATAATAATAATAATAATATTAATAATAATAATAATAATAATATTATTAATATAAATGATAATTTTAAGATTAATAATGATAATACTAATATTAATAATAATAATTCTAATATAAATAATAATTCTAATATAAATAATAATTCTAAGATTATTAATAATAATCATAATATTAATATTGAAGATAATTCAAATATTAATAATGATAATTCAAATATTAAAGATAATTCAAAAATTAATATTGATGATAATTCAAATATTAATAATGATAATTCAAATATTAATATTGAAGATAATTCAAATATTAAAGATAATTCAAAAATTAAAGATAATTCAAATATTAATAAAGAGAATAATAAAAAGAATATAAATATAAAAGATAAAAATATTAATAAAGGGAAAAAAGAAAAAAATATAAATAATAGGAATATAAAAGAAAAAGAGAATAAAAAAGTAAAAGAAATGAATAATGATAAAAATATTAATTTAAATAAACGAATTAATAAAAAATATAATAAGAAAGATAAAAGAGATAATAAAGAAAGAAATAAAGATATTAATTTAAATAATAATATTAATAATAATAATAATAAAAATAAAAATATAAATAAAGATAGAGATAAAGAGAAAAGATTAATGGAAAGAGAAGATAAAAAAGGAAGAATAGAATTAAAAAAAGGATTAAAAGGAAAAAGAGTAAGAATAAGAAAAGAATATAAAATGTGAGGTAAAAAGATAAGAGAGAATATAAAAGATCAAGAATTAACAAAACCGGAAGATATATTTAAAGAATTAGAAATAAAACCGAAAAAATGATATGATAATTTACAAGATAAAGAAGTAAAAAAAAGAGTAAAAAAAGAATTAAAAGATAAAACAGGTGTATATATAATAATAAATAAAGTAACAAGAAATTATTATATAGGATCAGCATCATTAAATAATTTATATATAAGATTTCATAATCATATTTATTCAAAAAATAAAACAGGAAGTAGAATGGTACAAGAAGCAGTTAAAAATTATGGTATTAATAATATTATTTATGGTATTTTATATTTTTATCCTAAAGATACTAATATTGATAATAATAGTGATGAATTATATGCATTAGAAACTTTTTTTATTAAATTATATTTACCACAATATAATATTAGAAATGATGCTGGACCTTATCTTAAACATAAAAATAATTTTCTTTTATTTAATAAAGATAAATTCTTAAATAATTTAACTATCTCTGATAAACGTAAAACTATTCTAATTCATAAAAAAACTTTATTTAATAATTTATATAAAAAATTATTTAAAGAAAAATTAATTTTAAGAGATAAACGTAATAAACTTAATAAACTTAATAAACTTAATAAACTTAATAAACTTAATAAATCATAATCTTTTATTCTCTTTTTATTTAATTAAATCTTTTATTTTCTTATCCTCTTTAATCTCTTATCTTATCTTATTTTTATCTTATCTAATCTTATCTTATCTTATCTCCTTTCTTCTTTTATTCTCTTATTTTATTCCCCTTTATTCCCTTTAATACTTTACTTACCTTTAATTTATATTCATATTTATTATTATAACCTTTATCCTTTTTTATTATCTCTTTTATCCTTTTTATTATTCTTTATTTAAATTAAAATACTTATTTTAATTTATATTTATATTTATATTTATATTTATATTTATATTTATATTTTTATTTTTATTTTTATATAAAGATATATTTAATATTATTTAATTAGATTATTTCTAATAATTTTTATTATAATTAATTATAATAAATTATCTCTATTATATCCATTATATCTATTATATTAATAATATCTATAATCTCTATTATATCTAATATAGATATTATATTTTAAATATTTAAGGTTATAATTAATATCAATATATTATATTATAATATATTATATAATATTATATTATATTATATTATATAAAATTATATTATATTATATTATATCATAATATATATTAAGTATTTAACATTATTATTAATTATTATTATTATTTAAATAGTCCATATAAATAAATAAATAAAAATTAATTTGTAATATATATATAGAAAAATTAAGAATGCTTCTAAAAAGAAGAAAAAAATGGGCAATATTAGTGAAAACGATTAAAATATATTAATAAGATATAAAAAAGAGAAAAGGGAAATATACTAGATCGTCAGTAGTATATACTATTGCGACAGACTGGATCACTAATAGATATCTGAAAAGATATTTAATGCACAGTCGAAAAAAGAATAAAATAAAATAAAAAAAATAAAAAGTATTGTTGTTGTTATGGTCAAATGTCACATTGAGGAGCTACAGTAATAACTAATTTATTTTCAGCGATACCTTGAGTAGGAAATGATATAGTACAATTTTTATGAGGAGGATTTTCAGTATCAAATCCAACAATCCAAAGATTTTTTGCATTACATTTTTTATTACCATTTATATTAGCTGCATTAGTTATATTACATTTAATAGCTTTACATACACATGGATCATCAAATCCATTAGGAATAACAGGAAACATAGATAGAATAGCTTTTCATCCATATTTTTCATTTAAAGATTTAATAACTGTATTTATATTTATATTTATATTATGTTTATTTGTCTTTTTCTCACCTAATACTTTAGGTCATCCTGATAATTATATACCAGGTAATCCTATGGTAACTCCTGCTTCAATTGTACCTGAATGATATTTCTTACCTTTCTATGCTATATTACGTTCAGTACCTAATAAATTAGGTGGTGTTATAGCTATGTTTGGTGCTTTAATTATATTATTATTATTACCTATTTTAGATAGAAGTTTATATAGAGGTTTAGCTTTTAAACCTTTATCTAAATTCTTCTTCTGATTATTCGTATTTAATTTTATTCTTTTAGGTAATATCGGTCATTTACATGTTGAAATCCCTTTCATTAATTTAGGTATCTATTGTACTATCGCTTACTTCTCTTATTTCTTAATTATTATCCCTCTTATCTCTTCTTTTGAAAATATTCTTTTCTATTTAGGTAGATTCTCTAAATAATTCTCTCTCCTCTTTCTCTTATCCCTTATTCTCACTTTTATCCCTTTCCCCATTTTTTTACCTTTTCCCATATTTCCCCTTTTATTCCTTTTTCCATTTCCCCCTTTTATTCCTTTTTTTCCATTTCCCCTTCTTTAAATTATATCCATTTTTTTATTCTCTCTCTTCTTTCTCTCCCTCTCTTATTTTACCTCCTTTTTCTCTTATCTCCACATTCTTTTATTTATGTTTAATTTTAATATAATTTATATTTAATTCCATTTTTATTTATACCTAATTTATATTTAAATTATATTGAATAATACATTTATAATTATACCTTTAATTATTTTAATTATTATAATATAATATTATTGATAATATATTTTTGATATAAATATCTTAAATATGTAAAATATAAAGTAATAAAAGGGGATTAAAATTAATTTAATTAAATAAAATGAAATTAGAGTATATAGAAAATATATATAAGTATAGTATTATAAGTATAATATAATAAGTATAATTTTCTAAATATAATCTCATAAGTATAATCTTATAAGTATAATATAATAAGTATAATTTTATAAGTATAATTTTATAAGCATAATTTTATAAGCATAGTGAGGCCTTAGATAATTTCCCCCTATAATCCCTGGGTGAGATATAAGTTAATAATTTTATAAAATATATCCCTCACCCTAGGTTTTAGGGGGGAGTCTTTACTCTCTTTATTATTCTATTATCTTCTCTTATTATTTTTCATTATTCATTATTTCTTAGTTATTTATTTCTCATTATTCATTATTTCTTAGTTATTTCTTTTTTATTATTCATTATTTCTTAGTTATTTATTTTTAGTTATTCATTATTTCTTATTCATTATTTCTTATTTGTTATTTATTATTATTATTATTATTATTATTATTAGAATTATCTTTATCATTATTCTTATTCTTAATTTTTATATCCCCTTTATTATTAATATTTTATATTACATATCTCTTATCTCTTTTATTATATATTATCCTATATTTATATTATATATTAGATTATTTTTAGATAATACATATTTAGATTCTATATTTATATTTTATACATTTATTTTTATATTTTATATAATACTTAATATTAGATATTAATATATTAAATTTTATATTTAATTTAATATAAATATTATATATTTATATATTAATATATTTTATAAGTATTTAAAGAATATAAATATTTAAATATATATAAAGAATTTAAATTATTATTAGATATATATATTATAATATTGATATATTACTTATTAATTATTATTTATAATATGTTATATTTTAAATAAAATATATTATATTATATTAGATTAGATTAGATTAGATTATATTATATTATATTATATTATATAAAAGATATAATATTAATATAATTAAATAAGATAATAAAGTATAATATAATTATAGAATAATTATTATCCTTAATATTTATTATAAATTTACTATAATCATAATATCTATTTTATCTATATATATTAAATATAAATTATATATTACTTAATATTACTATATATAATTATATATTACTATATATTAAATATAAATTATATATTACTCTATATAACTATATATAATGATATATAACTATATATAACTATATATAATTATATTAAATGAAATATAACTATATATAACTATATATTAAGAAATAAGAGTTATATTAAGATATAATTAATATTTAAGATATATTAGTTATAATATAATATATATTATAAGAATAAAGTTAATATATATTAAAAGGGATATATAATTTATAAATAAAGATAAAATGTGAATTAAAATAAAAATTAAGATAAAAGATTAAGATTAAAATAAAAATTAAGATAAATATTAAGATTAAGATTAAGATTAAGATAAAAATGAAGATAAAGATTAAGATTAAGATTAAGATTAAGATTAAGATTAAAATAAATAAATATGTGAAATATAAAAATAAGAAATATAAATAAATAAATATAAAAAATAGAGATATAAGTAATAATAAAAATGGGGTAAATGAAATAAGATAAAGATAATTTAAAAGGATATAATATATAATAATATACATAAAATAAAAATGTATATAAAAAGAAACGAAAGAATGTTATTAAGTTCAATATTAATAGTAACAGTATTAACAAGTATAATGAGAGATAAAAATGAATATAAAAAATGAGTAAATAGGATAAGTTTAATAATATTAATATATGTATTACTAATAAATGTAAATATAAATAATATATCAGATTTAATATTAGGATATAATATATATAACAATATGTTAATAATAAATAATTTAAATAATAGTATGATAAATATAATATTAATAATAGGAATAATATATATGTTATTATTATCATATAATATAAGTATAATAAAAGAAATAGATAGATTAATAATAATAAGAAAATGATTAAGTTTATTAATAATATTTAATATATTAGGATTAATATTATTAATGTTAGTTAATGATTTAATTTTATTATTTGTAATAATTGAATTACAATCATATTCATTATATTTAATTACAGCTATAAATAATGAATCAAATAATTCAATAAAAAGTGGTTTATATTATTTTATAGTTGGTAGTTTAGGTTCATTTATTATTTTAGATGGTACTATTGGTATTTATGAAGATATAGGTCTTACTAATCTAGAATATATTATATTATATATTGATAATATTAATATATATAACATATTAATTATATTATTTGGTTTATTTATAAAAATAGGATTAGCTCCATTTTATAATTATTCTATAACTATATATACTTTATCACCTACAATGATAACTAATTATATAAGTTTAATGCCTAAATTAAGTATTTTAACACTGATATTAAATTTAATTAATATAATTAATTTAATTCATAATAATATTAATTTAAATATAATTAATTTAATATCATTAATTATTTTTATTTCTATGATTATTGGATCAATTGGTGGTATGAATGTAATTAGAATTAAAACTTTATTAGCTTATAGTAGTTTATTAAATGTTAGTTATATGTTATTAGCTATTATATCTAATAATAATTATTCAATTATAGCTTATTTATTTTATATATTACAATATTCAATTACACATATTAATATATTTAGTATTATTTTATTAATTCCATTATATAGTAATTTATATTTATATAATAGTAATAATAATAATAATATTTATAATGTTATGATTAGTAAATATTCACCTATTGAATATATAAGTCAATTAAAATTATTATTAAATAAAAATATATGTTTATGTATATGTTTTATAATATCAATATTTTCATTAATAGGAATACCACCATTAAGTGGTTTTTATGGAAAATTATTAGTATTAATATCATCATTAAATAATGGTTATATATTTTTATCTATAACATTAGTTATAGTTAGTTCAATATCAGCTTATTATTATGGAAATATAATTAAAGAATTAAGTTTTGATATATTAAATAATTATAATATATTTAATTATAAAGAATATAATATAAGTAATATAAAAATATTAAATAAATTAAATAAAAATGAATTAAATAAAAATAATTTATTATATAATATGAATAATAAAGATGGGGATAATAGTATAATATATTTAAATAATAATATAACATATATAATAAGTGTATTAACATTAATAATAATATTAATAAGTTTAGAATATGATAATATAATAGGAGGAACATATTTAGTTTTATTAGGTATAAATATTTAAATGTTTCAAGATATATTTAATTGATTTTTAATTTTAGTTGGTTTATTAGGTTTAATTTTATTAGGTTTAAATTATTTAATAGTTGAAAGTCCTAAAATGGATGAAAATGTTGGTAATAGTTTAGATTATTTAGAAAAAAGTAATCCTTTTGAATGCGGTTTTGATAGTTTTAAACAAAGTAATAATCCTGTTCCTATCCCTTTTATTTTAATCGCTTTACTTTTCTTACCCTTTGATTTAGAAATATCTTCTATGTTACCTTATATCATATCTAGTTATTCTATTGGTCTTTATGGTTTAATACTTTTCATTATTTTCCTTTCTATTTTAGTTATTGGTTTCACTTTTGAATTAAATTCTAAAGCTATCTCTTTATTTAAATTCTTACCTAAAAATATCTCTTTTAATAAATCTATTTCTTTATTCTTATAATATTATCCCTTTATTCTCCCTCTTATTCTTCATATTTATATTTATCTTTAATATTTCCATTATTCTCTTTATTTTTATCTTATTTATTTTATATTTATCTTATTTTATTTATCTTATAATTTATTTATATTCCCCTTTTATTCCCTTTTTTATATCTTACTTATTATCTTCAATTAATATTTAGATATTAAATATTATGATAATAATAAATATTATAAATTATGATTCCTAATATCTAAATATTAAATATTACAATATCTAATTATAAATATATAAATTAATCCTATATTTTAATATATAAAATAAAGGTATAAATATTCATTTTTAATAAAAATTATAAAAATAATTATAATTATAAGAATAATAAGAATAATTATTATAATAATAAGAATAATTATTATAATAAGAATAGTTATAATAATAATAATAAGGATTATAATATAATAATATTATAATATATAATAATATAAATATGTGATATATGTGAAATATAAATATATGAAATATAAATAAAGAGAATAAAATGTAAAGTATAATATTATAAGATAAAATAAAGGAAATTTAATCATTGGTAAGATATGTTATTTGCTATATAATTGAAGAAATTCTGTGTAGGTTCAATTCCTACAATTTCCGATACTAATATTTATTTATTTAAATTCTAATATATTTTATTTAGATATATTTATTTTTTTTATAATTATTATATCTTTTAATTAAATAATAATAATAATAATAGTTATAAATAATATAATATAATATACCTTTTAATTAAATAATAATAATAATAATAGTTATAAATAATATAATATAATATAATATAATATAATATATAAATAATATAAATAAAAATAATTAATAATAATTAATAATAAATAATATGTAAAAATATTCAAATAAATAATAATATATTTACCTTTAATTTAATAGGATAAAATATTAAACTACGGATTTAATTATATTGGTTCAATTCCAATAAGGTAATTATATAAATTATAATTTTAATAAGATAATTTAGATTAATTCTTATTATTATTAATAAGATAATAATATTAAATTATAATAAAATAATAATAAGATTATTTAAATAAATAAATATAAATTATATTTTATAATATAATAATATAAATATATAAGAATAATAAATAAGATAAGATAATATAATATAAAATAAGATAAGATAAGAAAAAATAAATAAAAATAAGAATAAAGATTTATAATAGAATATAATAGAATATAAAAATAAAAAATAAGATATAATTGATTATGGCGAAATGGTAGACGCGGTTAGTTTAGGTCTAATTTACTATGGGTTCAAGTCCCATTAATCATAATTTTATAATTTGTTATAGATTATCTCAGATTTAATAATGATTCACATAAATTATATTTATTCTTTCCTTTAAATAATAATAATAATAATAATAATATAAATTAAATAATAATAATAATAATATAAATTATATTATATATTCTAATATATTTTAATATAATCTTTTATTTAAATATTAAATTTTATCTTTAATTTATTATCTTTAACTTTATATTCTTAAATCTTAATTAAATCTTAATTTTAATCTTTATTTTAATATTATTTTATAATATTATATATTTATATTATATATTTATCATATATTATAATTAGAATTTTATATTCTAAAATAATAAAATAATAGATATAATATAATATAATATAATTAGAGATATAATATAATAAAATAAGAATAAAAAGAATAAAAATAAATAAATAAATAAATAAATAAATAAATAAATAAATAAATAAGAATAAGATATAATAGAATAGAATAAAAGAGATAAATGAAAGGATAAAATGGGAAGGAATAAGATATAAGATATAAAAGAAAGAAAGAAAGGAAAAGATCATATAAATGTAAAAATTAATATGATAAAGAAATAAAAAATGGAATGAGAGAATTAATAATATTAAATTTTTATGGAATAATAGGGTTAATAGGATTAGCGAAAAATAAATTAATAAGTATAAAACAAAATAAAAATCTAATAGGGAAAGGAGTATTAATAATATGTATATTAAGTTTATATTTAATAATAAATGAATTAAAAGAAATAAATTTAACAGATTTAGGGTATTTAAGAGTAACAAGATTATTAAATATAAATATAGGTTATGATGGAATAAGTTTAATATTTATAATATTAACATTATATTTAGGAGTAATAAGTATAATATCAAATTATAAAAATATAGTAGCAAGAAAAGAATTATATATGTTATTATTAATGTCATTAATAATATTAATGGGTTTAAATTTTGTATGTTTAGATTTAATAAGTTTTTATATATTATTTGAAATAACTTTAATACCTTTATTTTTAATTATAGGTATTTATGGAGGTTCTAATAAAAATAAAGCTGCATATTATATATTAATATATACATTATGTAGTTCTTTATTTATGTTATTATCAATTATAATGATATATATATTATATAATAATGTTGATTTTATAACAATAAATAGTAAAATTATATCTATGGAATTACAAAGTTTATTATTAATAGGATTAATGTTAGGTTTAGGAGTTAAAACTCCATTAGTTCCAATACATACATGATTACCAACTGTTCATTCAGAATCTCCTCTAGGTGGTTCTATTTTATTAGCTGGTATAGTATTAAAATTAGCTATTTATGGTATTATTAGAATATTATTATCTAATATATCTGAAATATCTTTATTATATGCACCTATATTATATGTTATAGGAATTATTACTATTATTTATAGTAGTTTAGTTACTTTAAGTCAAACTGATTTAAAAGTTATTATAGCTTATAGTTCTATTAGTCATTTAGGTGTATGTATTTTAGGTATATTTGCTAATAATTTATTAGGTATTGTTGGTTCTTTAGTATTATGTTTAGCTCATGGTTTTGTATCCCCTGCTTTATTTATATTAATGGGTGGTATATTATATGATAGATATCATAATAGAATTTTATTTTATTATCAAGGTTTAACTCAATTTATGCCTATATTTGCTATTTATCTTGTATTCTTTAGTTTCTGTAATACTGGTACTCCTTTAAGTTATAATTTTATTGGAGAATTTTTATGTATATCTGGAGCTATTATTAAACATCCTTTTATAGGTGCCTTTACAGCTGCATCCGTTATTTTATCCGCTTGTTATCAATTTAAATTAACTAATAAATTAACATCAGGTTCTTTCTCTAAATATTTATCTATTACTTATGATTTATTATATAGAGAACATTTTATCCTCCTTTTCTTAGCTATTCCTACTCTTATCTTAGGTATCGCCCCTAATATTATTAGTAATTTATTATTCTTATCTTCTAATGCTCTTATTTATTCTATCGTTATATAATCCCTTTTACACTTCTTAATTTAGCTCTTTACTCTCTTATCTTATCCCTTATTCTCCTTTATCTCTCTTATCCCCTTTTATTCTCTTATTTTATTTTTATTTTTATTTTTATTTTATTTCCCTTTTATTCTCTTATCCCCTTTTCCCTCTTCTCTCTCTTTTATGTTTTTTTTCACTTTATTTTATGTTATTTTCACTTTATTTTATTTTTTATTTCATTTTATTATATTTTATTATTTTATATTTAATTTAATTCCATTATAATAAGAAATTAAATAATAAGAATAATAATATTAAAATATATAATATTAAAATATATAATATTAAAAGATAAGGGGGAGAGTAATAATTAAGAAAAGAATAAAAAAGATCTATATAAAGAGAAATAATATCAAATATATAAATAAATAATATCTAATATATAAACCCTACCCCAAAAGAAGATAGTAGAGATGTATAAGTCTTACCCCTCCCCAACAAAATAATATACTATGTTATATAATATAAGTTGTTGGGGAGGGGTATCTATCTGTTATTCTTATATTTACCTTTATTTGAGGTGGGGCTATTATCCCTCTTATTCCATCCTTTCATATTTATCCCCCTTTTCTATTAATATTCTCTTTATTCCCTATTTTCATATATATATTTTCTTTATTCTTATACTTTCTTACTATTTATATATATATTTATTTAATATTTATATTTTTACTAATCTATTAGATATACTTATATTTTCATATATCTTTTATTATATATTTTATATTTTATTATACCCTAAATATAACAATATATATTATTCATTATATTTAAATATTATATATCTTATAATAGAAATTATAACTATTAGATAATATATAAGATATATTTTATATAATTAAATTATAATAAAAAATTACATTATAATAAATAATTACATTATAATAAAGATTTAAATATAAGATAATAAATTAAAAAAGATCTATATATATATAAAGATAAATAATAAATAATAAATAATAAATAATAAATAATAAATAATAAATAATATATAATATATATGAACCCTACCCTAAAGGAAGATAGTAGAATTTATAAGCCTTACCCCTCCCCAACAAATTGTATTATATTACATAACATTTATTTTGTTGGGGAGGGGTATCTATCTGTTATTCACATATTCTCCTCTATTTGGGGTAGGGATATTATCCTTCTCTTATACTTTTTATATACTTCTCTCCTCTTTTATTTTATTTTATTTTATTTTATTATATTTTATTTTATTTATTTATTTTATTTTATTTTATTTATTCTCTTATATATATATATTATTTATATTAATATAATATTATATTATAATATATGTATATAACATAATAATGATAAGAAATATAAAAAGATATATTAAAGACATAGTAATATAAAGTTAAATAAAGGATAATATAACAAAAGAATAAATAAGAGATTAAATAAGATAACCCACCCCCCTAAAGAAAGTAAATATGAAATTTAAGACCATTACCCCCCCTCCCTATAGGGAGGGGGGGATTACTTATATTATCTTATCTAATTTTATCTTATCTAATCTTATCTTATCTTATCTTATCTCTCCTTTTTTATTATACCTTTTCATTCTCTTTTTTATTATCTTATATATTTTAAGATATCATATCTCTTTCTCTATTATTATTTAGTATATTTTATATTTTATATTTTATTTTTTATATTTTATTTTATAAAGATTTTTATTATATTGATAATATTAATTAAATATATATTATATATTATAAATAAAATAAAATTAAATTAAATTAGATTATTAAATAAATAATTATATGATATATAATATCAATATTAAATAATATTATAATATAGAATATAAAAGGGTATAAAGGGGAATCATAATTAAAAGGTATTAGAGGGATAAGTATTAAGAGGTATTAGAGAGATAATGAAAGATAACCCCTCCCCAGATAATAGGGTATATATATACTATTATTATTAACTGGGGAGGGGATAATTTACCTTTATTGTTTAATTATGCTCTTTAGGGGTGGGGCTATTTATTCTATTATTCCCTCTTTATTTATTATATTATATTAGATTATATTATATTAGATTATATTAGATTAGATTATATTATATTATATAAGATTAGATTATATTATATTTAATTATATTATCATATTTTATATAAGATATTTTAAATATTATATTTAAATATATATATATAAAAGATATAATATATTAAGAGAATTATATATATAAAGAATTATATAGTAAAAGATTAAGATAAGAATAAATAAAAAGATAGGAATAAATAATAAAGAGTATATATAGATAACCCCACCCTAAATAAAGTAAGGAGTGATGTACATTAATACCCCTCCCCTAGTAATATTGGTATCACGATTCCTACATATTACAGGGGAGGGGTTACTAACTTATCCTCTTCTTCCCTTTAGGACTCTTTTAATTTTATTATCTCTATATTTAATTCTCTATTCTCTTTAATTATTTCTTCTATTTCTTATTCTTATTTTTAATTATATTTAATTTAATTATATTTAATTTAATTTTAAATAAATATATTAAATTATTTCAGATATTAAATTATTTCAGATATTAAAGAGATATAAAATATTAATAAAATAATATAATGATATAATAAAATAGTATATAAAAGAATATAGAATATAAAAGAATATATAAAATAAATAAATCTAATAAAATGAGATAAAGAGTTAAGAGGGATAAAAGAGATAAATAATAAAATAAAGAGAGAATATGTAATAACATGAGGAATAACCCCTCCCCAATTAATAGTATATTAAATGTAATTTATATAAATGATTGGGGAGGGGTATATATCTTTAATCCCTTATTTATGTTATTTAGGGTAGGGTTATTCTACTTTTATATCCCCCTTAATACCCATTCTTTAATCCTTTATTTTTCTATCTATATATAATTTATAATTTGATATAAAATATTAAAGAATATAATATTATATTATAAATTCATTATAATTATTATATTTATCTATTATTAATTATTATTTAGAATATAATATAATATACATTATTAATTTCTAATATAGATATATCTTATATTATAATAATAAATATAGATATAGATATAATATATAGATATATTATATAGTAACAATGAATAAAGGGTATAAATTCATTATAATATTAATTATATTATTAGTATAATATTAATTACATTATATATAATATGTAATATATATTAATATATATATTCTAAAAAATAGTATATAAAAGATATAATAAGTATTAATTACATGTAATATATAAAATATATAATAAGTATTAATAATATTTAATATATATTAAATATAGATTATATATGGAATATATAAGAAATAATATAAAGAGAGATAAGAGAATAAAAATAATAATAATAAAAATAATGAATAATAATGAATAATAAATAATAATAAGATAAGAGTATAAAGAATAGGGATAGACAAACCCCTATTTACTTAACCTTTTAGGTATAGTAAATAGGGGGGGTATTATTTACACATGCAGATATTCCCTCTTTATATAAATTCAATATTATATTCTATTTATCTTATTATATATCTTATTTAATATATTTATATTAATTATTATTATTATAATATATATCTTATAATACTTATATTATATTTTATAATAATTATTTATAATATAATATAATATAATATTATATAATATAATTATATCTAATATAATACTATATATAATACTATATATAATAATATAATAAAATAGTATAGGTATAATACAATAATAATATAAAAATATAATAATATAAAGATATAAAATAAGGGATAATTTATTTAATCACATAATTTATACCCTCTATAAATTAATATTAATATTATATATATTATAATATAATACTATATTATTCTAAATATAATATATAATATTAGACATTTTATAATCTAATATTCTTTTATATTATTTAATATTATCTTATTTTATCTAATCTAATTTAATAATATATATTATATAATATAATATAATATAATATATAATAATAATAATATGATATTATATAATAATAAAATAATATAATAATTAAAATAAAGATAAATATATTCAATAAAATAAATAAAATAAATAAAATAAATAAAATAAATAAAATAAATAAAATAAATAAAATAAATAAGGATTGATGGCAGAATTGGTTATTGCGTAATATTTGAGATATTATTACTTTTTAAGTAGTGTAGGTTCAAATCCTACTTGATCCGATAAATATATTTCTTCTTCTTTTAATATATAAAAAAATATATATAAAAATATATATATATAAAAATATATATAAAAATATATATATAAAAATATATATATAAGGGAAGATTTTCAATGTTGGTAGTTGAAGCTGAACTGTAAACTCAGTGATTTAAAATCCTCGTGTGTTCAATTCACACTCTTCTCAAAAGTTTAAGTTAAATTATCAATATATAATTATATAATATATATTAATATATATAAAAATATATTTAAAAATATAAAAAGCTAATAAAAATAAAATAAAAATAAAAATAAAAATAAAAATAAAATTAGTTAAAAAGAAAATAAAAAAAAGGAAAAAAGATAAAGAAATGTATTTAGATTTTAATATATTAGATGTAACTTTATTAGGTTATTATATATTAATAAGTACGACATCATTTGAATCATTAGGGATATTAATAGGTACAATAATACCAGTAATAACAGAATTATGATTTAATTATTCTCAATTATTTGCAATATTATATACAGTAATATATGTAGGTGCTGTTGTTATATTATTTATTTTTATTTTATCAGTATTAAATAAAAAAGAAGAATATGAATATCAATATAGTAGTTTATTCATAATATTATTATTATTATTTTTAGATGATTTAGATTATAATGATTCTAATGATATTAATTTAAATTCAATTAATATCTTTGATAATTTTAATATTCTTGATATTATTAATAATTCAGATTTAAGTACTATTGGTAATTTATTATTTACTGAATATTCTTTCTTATTAATTTTAATCGCTTTAATCTTATTATTAAGTATAATAGGTATTATCGTTATAGTTAAAAATAATAATAATAATATTAATTCTTTATAATTAAATTACACATTTATAACTATTTACCTTAATTTTAATTCTTAATTTTTAATTCTTTATTCTTAATTCTTAATTTTTAAATCTTAATTCTTAATTCTTAATTTTTAAATCTTAATATGAAAAAAGATGAAAAAAGATGAAAAAAGATGAAAAAAGATGAAAAAAGATGAAAAAAGATGAAAAAAGATGAATAAAAAAGGATAAAGATAAGAAAATTAGGGAATAAAAAAGGGGAATAAGATAAAATAAAATAAAAGAGAAATAAAAATGACTGAAATATTAGAAATATTAGAAAGAACAGAATATGTTTGATATATAATAATATATATATTAGGGATATTATTAGGAGTAGCTTATTTAACAGTAGCAGAACGTAAAACAATGGGATATATGCAAAGAAGATTAGGACCAAATGCGGTAGGTTATTATGGAGTATTAATGGCTATAGCTGATGCATTAAAATTATTAGTTAAAGAAATAATAATTGTACGTAATGGAGAATGAGTATATATGATAGGAGCACCTTTAATTACTTTATTTTCAGTATTATTAAGTTTAAGTATTATTCCATTAAATACTGGTTTAAGTATATTAGAAAATGAATATTCTTTAATATTTTTATTAGGTACTGGTTCATTAGGTATATTAGGTACAGTAATAGCTGGATGAATGTCAAATAGTAAATATACAATATTAGCTTCAGTTAGAACTACAGCTCAATTAATTAGTTATGAATTAATATTAACTACAGTTGTATTTATTATTGTATTATTAGTTAATTCATTAAATATAGAAATTATAATTGATAGTCAAGTATATATTCAATATGTTATACCCTTATTACCATTATGTATAATATATTTTATAGGAGCATTAGCTGAAAATGCTAGACCACCATTTGATAATATTGAAGCTGAATCTGAATTAGTATCAGGTCATATGACTGAATTATCTGCTTCACCTTTTGTTATATTCTTTTTAAGTGAATATACATCAATGGTATTAATGTCTATTTTAACCTCTATTTTCTTCTTTGGTGGTTATTTATTTCCTCTCTTTGATATAAATTCTATATTCTTCTTAAATATATTTAATTTTAATAATCTTTATTGATTTTTTGAAGGTTTTATTTTCTCTTCTATTTTATTTATTAAAACTAATTTCTTCTTATTTACTTATATTTGAGTTAGAGCTTCATTTCCTAGACTTAGATTCGATCTTCTTATCTTATTCTGTTGATATGTTTTATTACCTCTCTTATTCGCTTTATGTTTATTTATTCCTTGCTTATTATTCTCTTTTGATTCTTTAACTCTTATCACTTAATTACTTTTTATTTATTACTTTCTCTCTCCTATTTTATACTCCCTCTCTTATTTTATTCTTATTTTATTTTCCTTTTTTATTTATTTTATTCTTATTTTATTTTTAGTTTTTATTTATTTTATTCTTATTTTATTTTTAGTTTATTTTTCATATATATTCTTTTATATATATAAATTATATAGATTAATATAATAATAATAATATATATTTAATATATATTAAATGGGGTTATAATTTAATGGTAGAATCATTGCTTTGCAAGCAATTAGTTTAGGTTCAAATCCTGATAACTCCAATATATAAATAAATAAATAAATATATATAAATAAATATATATAAATATATATTGGTTCTGTAGCTTAATTGGTTAAGTATCATTTTGTCACAATGAAGGTTATCTGTTCGAATCAGGTCAGAATCGTATAATTAACCCCATTCCTCCCCTCCCCTAAATATAAGATAGTATTAACATAATATAATTATCCCCTCCCCAATACTTTACATATTATACTTTATATCCCTTATTGGGGAGGGGTTACTAACTATCCCTCTTATCCCTCCTTTTACCTTATTTTACATTATCTTTTATCCTCTATTTTTATTAGATTTTATCATCCCTTATTCTTATTTCATTATCCCTTCTCTCCGTTATTTAATTATTTAATTATTTTATTCTTTTTCTTGATTATATCTTATCATCTATATTTTATATACATATATCCCTCCATTATATAGATATTATATAATATTATATCTATATTAATAATAATATATATTTATATACTATATTTACCCATATATATATGGATATAATATATTTATAATAATATATATATTTATATACTAATATTTATAGTTATATACTAATATATAATATATACTAATATCCCTATAATATATACTAATATTCCTATAATATATGGATATAATTATATATACTAATATTCCCATAATATATGATATATAATTATATATACTAATATTCCCATAATATATGGATATAATAATATATGGATATAATATTATTGTATATATTATAATATATAGTAATATATATTAATATATGGGAATAATATCATATAGAATAATATAATATAATATTATATTATATGGAATAATATAATATAATATAATATATAATATCATATAGAATAATATATTCTAATATAATATTTTATAAAGTAATATTATATGGAATAATTATATAGAAGAATAATAATTATATGGAATAATTATATAGAAGAATAATAATTATAATAATATATATTATCTATAATATAGTAATAATATATAAAATAATATACTTAATATATGTTATATTTAATATAATGATATCTAAAATAGATATATTATATGTTATATTATATTATAATACATAATAAATTATATATATTAATTATATTAATTAGTATTATAAAGTATAATATATTATACATAACCTTATATTGATTAATATAATTATTAATATACATATATATCATATATCTTATATATTATATATAATTATCTTATTATATCTCATATATATTATATTATATCTTATACTTAATACATTTAATATTATATTTTATACATTTAATATTATATTTAATAATATCTAATACATTTAATATTATTATTATACATTATACTGCTATATAATACTTATATTATATAATGCTATATAAGGATATCTAAATATAATGTTATATAAGGTTATAATATTATATAATATATAATATAATTTTATTTATACATATATATATACATTTAATCTATATAATATTTAATATATTAGTAATAACTAATATATTATACTAATATATAGTAATATAATTCTAATGAATATATTTAATATAAAAGTATATAAGATAAGATAAGATAAGATAAGATAAGATTAGATTAGATTAGATAAGATAAAATAAGATAAGATAAGATAAGATAAAAGGTATATAATAACAATATAAAAAATAATATAAAGGTATAAAATAATATAGATATAATATTTAAATATATATTTTACATATATAACATATTAAGATTTAACATATATAAGAGATATATAATAAAGGGATAATAAAAAAATATATAAATAATAATATAAGTAATAATAGAGAATATAAATAAATAATAATATAGAATATAAGTAAGTTAATATTATAATATTTATAAAAGAATATATAATTATATTAATATTTAATAATAAGGAATAATACTAAAAAATATAAAATATAATATAATATCTAAATATAATCTAATATAATATAATATTTAAATATAATCTAATATAATATTAAATCAATTAAAAGATGTATATTAATAAAGAAATTAAATGTATATTAATAAAGAAATAATAAAAAATAAAGAAATAATAAAAAATAAAGATATTAAATAAATACTTCCCTAATGAATTTAACCTTTTATTTAATAGGTTTATATTGATATGTAATATATATGTAATCTAAATATAATATTTATAAAAGGTATATTCATAGGGAAGATAAATTGAATATATTATAAAAGGTATATTTATATAAAATAGATTAGATTAGATAATATATCTTATAATAAGATATATTAATTTAATAATTAATAAGATATATTATATTCTTATTAATTAAATTTATTAATTATATGTTATATTATTATTAAGTTTTATACTATCTCTTTATACCTTATATTTATATTCATATTTATACACTATTTAAATACTATATTTTTATATACTATATAAATACTATATATTAATACTTTATATTAATACTATATAAATAATATTTATATTAATTATTTATAATATCTTATATTTTATATTTTATATCTTATATTTTATATCTTATATCTTATATCTTAATTATCTAGTGTATATATCTTATATCCCTATAATAATTAAATATATTACATATTTTATATACTTATTATTCACTAGGTATCTATTTAATATTCTTATTATTCATTAGGTATATCTAATTCATATCTCTATTATTATCTAGTATATTCTATATTTATATATCCATATATTTATATATCCATATATCCATTATTATTATCTAAGTATAAAGTATATTATATATTTCATATATCTATTATTATATAGTATATTATATATTTCATATACATATTATTATCTTATATATTCTATATTCATATTTATAAATATATTATATTATATATATAGGTATCTTATATAGAAATATATTATCTAATTATGATAGATATATAGTTATTATTCATATTCATATTATTATTATTAATATTATTATAAGAGATTATTATTATTATAAGAGATTATTATTATTATTATTATCTTAGTATATATATTTATATAAAGTAATATAATTATACTATATATAGGGTTAATATTAGGTATATTTTAAGTATTTATTATTATATAGGGTTAATATTAGGTATATATTAAGTATCTATTATTATATATGGTTATATTAGGTATATCTATATATTAAGTATATCTCTATATATATTAAGTATATAAATATATTTATATATTATACTATATGAATATATTATGTATATAGGATATATTCATTATTATTATCTAAGTATGTAAGGTATTATTATAAGAGATTATTATTATTATTATTATAAGAGATTATTATTATAAGAGATTATTATTATTATTATTATAAGAGATTATTATTATAAGAGATTATTATTATAAGAGATTATTATATCTTATATAATATTAAGGTATATATATTCTAATTAATATCATTATTTATATAAGTATATTATATGTGTATATATAATTATATATTTGAATATATAAAATATATTTATTATTAGATTTATATATTATAGATAGTTAAGGTATATATATTATTATTAGATTTATATATTATAGATAGTTAAGGTATATATATTATTATATCTATATAATTAATATATAAGGTTTATTATTCTATTTAGATAGTTATAGTTATAGTTATAGTTATAGTTATAGTTATAGTTATAATTATATAATATAGATATATATTTAGATAATAGATATATAAGGTATTATAGTAGATAATAGAGATATAAGGTATTATAAGAGATATATTGGATTATATAAGGTATTATAAGAGATATATTGGATATATAAGGTATTATAAGAGATATATAGGATATTATAGTAGATAATAGATATATAAGGTATTATAATAAATATATATTGAGGGTATAGATAATATATATAAAAGGTATATATAAAATATATATAGAAGGTATAGATAATATATATAAATATTAATATATAAGGTATATAAGTTATATATATTCATATATAGGTATATAATATATCTATATAAGATATATATTCATATATAGGTATATAAGATATATGTATATCTTTATATAAAAGGTATATAGATATATGTTTTATTAAATAAGCATATTATAAATATATAAGGTATTATTAAATAAGCATATTATAAATATATAAGGTATTATTATAAATATTCTATATAATATATTAATATATAAAGTATATAATAGATATTCTATATAATGTATTAATATATAAAGTATATAATAGATATGTATAAGTATATTATTATTAATATAAATATATTATCATAATATAGGTATATATAAGTATATTATTATTAATATAAATATATTATCATAATATAGATATATATATATTATATTATATTATAAAGATATAGGTATATATTAAATATATAAGTATATATTATCTAGGTATATATATTAGGTGTATATTATATAAGTATATTCAATATAGATATAAGTATATTCAATATAGATATAAGTATATTCAATATAGATATAAGTATATTCAATATAGATATATGTATTATATATATTGATATATATATTAGATATATTGATATATTATAAAAGTATATATATTAGATATATAAGATATATTGATATATTAAATATATTAGATATATAAGATATATTGATATATAAGATATATTGATATATTGATATATAGATATATTATAAAAGTATAAGGTATATCCATAGATACATAATTAATATATAAGTTTATTATAAAGTATATCTATAGATTATTGATATATAAGTTTATTATAAAGTATATTTATAGATTATTGATATATAAGTATATTATAAGATATAGATTATTGATATATAAGGTATATATTTATATATATTTATAATAGAAATATAAAGTATATATATAGATATATATAATTAATCTATAAGGTATATTATTAATCTATAAAGTATATTATTAATCTATAAGGAATATTATTAATTTATAAGGTATATTAATATATATTATTTCTATATAAGGTATATATAGGTATATATATATATATTAGGTATAGATATATAATCTTATATAGTATTATATTGAATATATAAAGTATTATATAGAGTATATAAAGTATATAGTAAAGTATTATAATAGATATATATAGTATTATAATAGAGATATATAGTATATAAAGTATATAAGTATATAAGTATATAATAAAGTATTATAATAGATATATAAGATATATAATGGATATAAGGTATTATTATATCAATATAAGATATATATAATGGATATATAAGATCTAATATATGATATAAGATATATGTTATGGATATATAAAGTAATATAATATAAATATTATATAATATAATATATATAGATATAAGGTATATATAATATAGATATAAGGTATAATCTATACAAGGTATATAATAAATAGATATAAATATAATCTATACAAGGTATATAATCTATACAAGGTATATAATTATATACCAGGTATATAATTAATATATATAGGTATATATAATTATTAATATAAATAATAAATATTAATATCATTAAGAATTACATATCATAAATAGATAATACTATATAAAGGTATATAATTATAACTAATACCTATCATCGTTGCTTTTCAATATATTTATCCCTGATTAAGAATATATATTTTAATAATAATTTTAGATGTGATTAAAAATTTTATTATTTTTCTATTAAATATATCTTTAATTATAAATAACTTTAATTATAAATAACTTTAATTATAAATAACTTTAATTATAAATAACTTTAATTATAAATAACTTTTATGTGGTTATTAATTTCTTTTATATATTTATTAATCTCTTTTATATATTTATTAATCCCTTTTATGTAGATATTAATAATTAAATCTAACATTATATTAAATTAATTTAATGAATTAATAAATAAATAACCATTAAGTATTCAATATAATAATAATCTTTAATAATCTTTCATTAATTATTCTTTAAATAAAGATATATATATATTAATCATATAAGATAAGTTTAATAAAAATAGAAATATATGAAATAATAAGATTAATAAAGATATAAAAATATGAGATAATAAGATTAATAAAGATAAAAATAAAAGAGAATAATAACCCTACCCCCCTAGCCCCCCTCCCCATCATAGAATCTAAATAGTGATTTATATCCTTTTATTGGGGAGGGGGGAAGTATTATTTACTCTAATTTTCTTATTCATGTCTTTATTTACCTCTCTTTATTTATTTTATTATTATTATTATTATTATTATTATTATTATTATTATTATTTTTCCTTTTTCTTTTATATATTTATATTATATATTATATATACTTCAATATATTAAATTATATTAAATTATAATTACTATATAAGGAAATATATATATCAATATACATAAATATTTACATGTATATATAGAAATATATAAAAATATAATGAATAAATAAATTTAAATATAAATCTAAATCTAAATATAAATCTAAATCTAAATCAAATCTAATATAATCAAATATAATATAATAAAATCAAATATAATATAAATAAGAGGATAAAAAATGGAATAAATAAGAGAATGGTGTAAAAATAAGAGAAGGGTGTAAAAATAAGAGAATGTGAGAGAGAAGAGAAGAGAAATAAAGAGAGGGTAGTGATTAACAACCTCATCAATAGAATACGATATAAATAAATAATCATATAATATCTAAGATATGAAGATATAAGATAGTAGTTTCTAAATTAACATGATGAGTAGCAGTGAAATGATAAACATACATTCTAGCGGTACAAATAGCTAACATTAAACTTAACATAATCATATGAATAAAATGTAAACCAGTAGTAGCATAGAAAATAGAACCATAAACACTATCAGTAATATTAAAAGTAGCAGAATTAAATTCACATATTTGACATAAAACAAAGATAACAATTAATAAAGTAGTAATAAATAAACCAAGTAAAGCGTTATGTCTATTTCTAGATAAAACCGATTCATGAGCTCAAGTAACAGTAGCACCACTAGATAATAAAATAATAGTATTTAATAAAGGTAATTCAGTAGGTTTAATAGATGTAATACCAACAGGTGGTCATTGACATCCAATTTCAATAGAAGGATTCATAGCTGAATGGAAATAACCTCAAAATAAAGCAATAAAGATCATAATTTCAGTACCTACAAAAATTAAGAAACCAATATTTAAACCTCTTTTAACAGCTATAGTATGACCTCCTAAATATGTACCTTCAATAATAATATCTCTAGTTCATAAAAATATAGTTGATATAACAACTGATATAGCTAATATTAATCATCATGTTGATAATATATATCCATGCATTAATAATCCTAATGTTAATCCTAATGATAATAAAGAAAATGACATATATATTGGTCAAGGTGATGGATTTACTTCATGTGATGGAAATAATTGAAATTTACTTCTTGTTTCTATTGACATCTTTTTATTTTTATTCTTTTCTTTCTTAATAATTAATTCTTTATTTATTAATTATTATCTTTTTTTCTTTCTTTTCCTTCTTTCTTATATATATATATATTATTATCTTTATCTTATAATTTAATTATATTATAATTATTATTTATAATTTAATATTTAATTATATTAATTGGTAATATATTATATAGAGAATATATTTATATATAAGTATATATATAAATAAATAAAAATAGATATATTAAATCTAAATAATAAAATAAATAGATAAATATTTTAATAAATAATGTTATAATTAGGACTTGAACCTAAAGTCTTTTGATTACAAAACAAACGCAATACCAATTATGCCATTATAACTTTGTTATTAATTATAAAAATAATATAATTATATCTTAATAAAATAAGTTTTATTAATATAAAAAGATATATATAAGAATTAAAAATATATCTATCTATTTATCTATCTATCAATTTATCTATTTATCAATTTATCTATTAATTTATCTATCTATCAATCAATTTATCTATTTATCAATTTATCTATCTATCAATAAAAAAATAAAAATAAATAAAAATAAATAAAAATAAATAAAAATAAAAATAAATAAAAATTAAATTAATAATTTAATTAAAGGAAGAGGATATGAATAATAAGAATAAAAAGAGATAATAATAAAAGAATAAGAATAGAAGTGTATATAAAATATTATATTAATTAGACGATACATAACCATAAAGATATGAATCTAATAATATGTTAGTCTAACATAATATAAATAAATTACGAATGTAATTTATAAATATATATTTATATGATTTAAATATATATATTTTAGTTTAAGAAATTTAATTTTATATTTTAAATGCTTTCAATATTTAATTATTATTAATTTAACTTAACTACCTGCTTAAAACTAATATAAATAATATAAAAAAATAATAAATATTTAAATATAAATCAAAATAAAAGATATATATAAAAAATATAAGATTAAACAATAGTCAAATCATGGATTAATTATAACAAATCCTTTCGTACTAAGTTATAAAATTTAATAAACTAAATTCTAAAGAAGATAGAAACCATACTGTCTCACGACGTATTAAACCCATTTCATGTCCCCTTTTAATTGACGAACAGTCAAACCCTTATTAGCTTATACTACCAATAGGATAGGAGAAAACGACATCGAGGTGGCAAACAACATTGACAATATCTACTCTCTCATGTTATTACACTGTTATCCCTAGCGTAACTTTTATCCGTTAATCGATCACTTTTACTATTAATATGATCTGTTCATTATACCTTACTTACGTATAATTTTCACTTGTTAGTGTTAAATTATTGCACAGTTATCCACTATTATATTAATTTTATTTTTTATAATCTTTTATATTATATTTTTATTTGATTTCAGATCAAATTTACTGTACATGGTTTTTTCTATTTTAATAAATTTAATTATTTTTAATAATTTTAATGATTAATTCATTAATTATGTTATATATTAATTTATATAATAATTATATATGGACATATTCAGTTATTTTTTTTGAAATCAACGCCCCATTTAAACTATCAATTTAAAGCTGTCATTATTATAAATAATTTAATATTATATTATTTAATAATATATTATTATAAAATTCTTTATAAAGATATATATTCATTTATAAATTAATAATTAAGTTAATATTTAATTAAATAAAAGTATTTCATTTATATATCAAAATATTACTTTATATACTAAAATATAATTAAATAAGAACAACTTATTAAATTATAGTAAAGCTGCATAGGGTCTTCTCGTCTACCTTTAGATAAACAGCATCTTCACTGCTAATTCAATTTCACTGGAAATATATTTGATACAGTTGTTATATCGTTACTCCATTCATGCAGGACTAGATTTAGTAGCCACACGGTTAATCAAATTTATCTTTTTTAATTTCTTTAAATTCATTTTTCATTTATTTTATTCCTTTTTATTCTTCCCTTTTTTATATTATATTTGATTTAGATTTATATTTAGATTTAGATTTATATTTATATTCATAAAATGTAATATTATAATATATAATTATAATAAAATATGATATTAAATATAAATTAATTATTAAATATTTTAGTAATAAATTAAATTAAATTAAATTAAATTAAATTAAATTAAATTAGGGAAAAAATAAAATAATTAGTTTATAAAAATAAAAATAATTAAAATAATTTAAATAATTTAAATAATTAAATTAAGAAAGGTTATTGAATTGATATTCATTTTCATGAACCATTAGAGTATATCTTAATCATTATAAAATTATATAATGATAACTACCATATACTCGTTGCTCTTTTACAATATATAATATATAAAATATTAAATATTGATTTAGATACGCGATATCCCATTTTATTTTCATAAATCTTATAATCTATTACCATACCTGAATAATTACTTCAGCCACATATATTATTTCTATTATAGTTTGGTTTTATAAGCTTTAGGGGGTCCCCGTAATTTGATAGTTTACACCCATATTTTTTAGTTTTAAAGAATACCTACTTCTTTATACAGGAATTTCGCTACATTATGATTCTCAGTATAAAACCGCCATTTACTTAAATTTTTATTATATATCGTTAAATATATATTTTTATTATTAAGCATTGGGCAGAATTCACACTTTATACTACAATATTTATTTTTGCAAAGTGCTGTGTTTTTAGTAAACAGTCGTATAACATAATTTTTTTTCATTCTTTTTGACTAACTTATGAATTTATATCTTGCCGAGTTCATTGAACATACTTATTCCATTCATTTTTCTTTTTTTATAATATACCTGGGTCGGTCTTATTACGGTATCTCATTATTCTAATTTTTCCTGAACTATATATTATTCTTTTCTTAATTTATTGTTTTTTTTATAGTTTTTATAGAATATTATTAATTACTTATCAATATTATTCTTTCTAATAATATTTTAGAGACCGATTTTATATTAAAACCTAATAGATAAAATGAAGAGGATTTTACCTCTTATACGTTACTCATGTTAGCATTCTCTATTTAATTATTTATTATTCTTTTTATTATTTTACATTATTATATTATTATAATATAATATAATTTACTTATACTATTTAATCTTAAATTTATTAAGATTTTTATTCATTAAATGTTTTGTTACCTTATAATTTTATTAATTAATATAAAATTATAATTAAAGATTCAGTTCTAAATTTTATTATTATATATTAGTTCCGATTATTATTTATTTATTAACTTATTAATATATATTATATATTATTTAATTAACCCGTTGTTACACGTTGATCATAGAATAATTACTGTCAAACTAATCCCCTAATTGTATTACAATTAATAAATATTAATTACACTTAATTTAGACTTTGGAACTTTATCTATTAATAAGGGCTGTTTCCCTTTAGACTATCAATCTTATCACTAATAGTCTGACTATTAATATAATTTTATATAAATATATATATTTATTTATTTATTTAAAATATTCAGAGATTAAATAATATTGATAATTTCATTACGATATCCCAATAATTATTAATTGCTTTACCTTTTAAATTTTTTATATTAATGCTATACTGAAATATATTTCACAAAATACCAGCTATCTGTAGATCAGATTTGTCTTTCACTACTTACCATAAATCCTCAGATAATATTGCAACATTAACCTGTTCAGTCGTTTATATAATATATATTATATTTTAACCACTTGTTTATGGTAAGATCATCTACTTTCGGGTCTATAATTAATAACTTTTTATCATTTTCATTAGAATATTTTTTATTAATATTTTGCTATTCATTATATCTTGCTAACCCATTATACAAAAGGTACATGATTAATTTATTTTATTAAATCTTTCATTGCTCATTATTTTACTATATTTTATCATTCCCTCTCGGTACTTTTTATGCTTATTAATAATATTTAGTATTAGAATTAGTTTATCCCTATTTCTTACTATTAGTTTTTTAATAATACTTATTTTACTCTTTTCTTTTCTCTCACCAATACTTAGAAAATCTTTGTTAATTTCTTTTCCTTAAGCTACTTTGATGTTTCAGTTCACTTAGTTCTTTCTCTTTAGTTTCCTTTAGGTCTCATAATATTCTTTATTATCTTATTGATTATATTATATATTATACTCTTTACCTCTTTTATTAATAGCTCTCTCATAAAACATAATTCATATTTATTCCTTTTATATACACTTAACTCTTCAATTCCTTTTTCTTTTATTATTATTATATTAT